GCTGAAAAAAAATAGTAGAATAAATCCATAGTAGCTCAATACATGTAGCTACATGTAGCTACATGTAGCTACACGTAAATTATTTTCAAAATATATTTGTTTACTTTCGCTAAAAAATTATGGAAATTAAATTTCTTTTTTCTTCTGATTCAGAAAAAATCCCTTATTTTAATTCCGAAACAGATGACATGATTTGGGTAAGTGGAGCTAAAGTTGCTAAATGTTTTGGGTATAAAAATCCAAGAGACATTTTTTCTAAATACGTAACAAAAGAAAATAAAAAATATTATCACGAATTTACAGGCATAAAATCAAAAGATATTCGAACGAATACAATTTTTTTAAATTTTCAAGGAATTAAGGAGCAACCCTAAATTCAAATTGAAAGTTGAGTCTATTAAATCTATTACAGATTTTGAAACTTTCTTATTAAAAGTAATGGAACAGAAGCAAATAAAAGAAAAAACTCTCCCGGTCTATTCCGACTTATCAATTAAATTAAAAACAGAAAAAAAACTTTGGATTGATAAAACCAGGAATCAAACCAAAATAATTCCAACAAACTTCCAAAGTTTAGCAAAGATTCCTGAAACATTTGCTACCAAATTTCCATCAAAAGGTTTTGTTTATTTGGCAAGTTGGGATGAATATGGGAAAGTTGGAAAAACACGTGATTTAAAAAATCGAAAACAGAATCTTTCAAATGATTTAAAAGGAAGTAAAATTTTGTGGATGCAAATGCTTTTGACAAAAAGGTATTGTAATTGTTTAAATATTGAAATATTAGAACGTGAAATTTTAGCAAAATTAAATCATATTGGTGCTTTACGACCAAATAATTTATCGCGAGAATTATTTGACCCAAAAATTATTTCATTTGAAGAAGTTCAGCATGATGCCAATGCTCATCGAGGAAATTCAAAGATTGAAGAAAATTATTGATCAAGATTATGACGAAGAGACGATTTTTTTACGTCTCGATGTTGCAAAAAAAGCTCTTACCATTGCTGAAAAACTTTCTACTGATTACCCTTTAGATAGTATTCGATTAACAAAACAAATTGTGTCATGGATGAAAATGCTCTTTGAGGTTACAAGACCACTAATTCTTTTATTTTTTTCTTTTATTTTTTGATCCCTGTTGCTTTTGCCTAGTTGTGTTTTTAACCCTTCTGGTTCTGAAGGGTTAAAAATTCAATTCGAGTAAATTTTCGATTTTTTAAAAAATATAATAAAAAAATATAATAATAAGCATGATAATGCTTTTGGCAAAAAGGATGAATATGCTCATCGAGGACGCAAGTGCTCATCGAGGATGAATATGCTCTTTGAGGTTTCCACTCTTGATTTTTATTATTATTATTTTTCCCGGCGAACCGGGAAAAATAAAACTTAAAACAACCTCTCTCCCAAAATCATTTTCATCCTCGTCCTCAAGGAGCATTTGCATCCTTTCGAACAAGCATTTTCATCCTTTTGGAAGGATTAACTTAAAATTAAGCTAATTCTGGAGCTTCAACTGAAGCTAAGTCTAGAGGGAAGTTGTGAGCGTTACGCTCGTGCATTACTTCCATACCTAGGTTAGCACGGTTGATGATGTCAGCCCAAGTGTTGATTACACGACCTTGAGAGTCTACAACTGATTGGTTGAAGTTTAAACCGTTAAGGTTGAATGCCATAGTAGATAAACCTAAAGCAGTAAACCAAATACCGATAACTGGCCAAGCAGCTAAGAAGAAGTGTAATGAACGTGAGTTGTTGAAAGAAGCATATTGGAAAATTAGACGACCAAAGTAACCGTGAGCAGCTACGATGTTGTAAGTTTCTTCTTCTTGACCAAATTTGTAACCTTCGTTAGCAGATTCGTTCTCAGTAGTTTCACGGATTAGAGATGAAGTTACTAAAGAACCGTGCATAGCAGAGAATAGAGAACCACCGAAAACACCAGCAACACCTAACATGTGGAATGGGTGCATTAAAATGTTGTGTTCAGCTTGGAATACGATCATGAAGTTGAAAGTACCAGAGATACCTAAAGGCATACCGTCAGAGAATGAACCTTGACCGATAGGGTAAATGATAAATACTGCAGTTGCAGCTGCTACAGGAGCAGAGTAAGCTACAGCGATCCAAGGACGCATACCTAAGCGGAATGAAAGTTCCCATTCACGACCCATATAGCAGCAGATACCTAAGAAGAAATGGCAAACGATTAGTTGGTAAGGACCACCGTTGTATAACCACTCATCTAAAGAAGCAGCTTCCCAAATTGGGTAGAAGTGTAAACCAATTGCGTTAGAAGTAGGAATTACAGCACCAGAGATGATGTTGTTTCCGTAAAGAAGAGAACCAGAAACTGGCTCACGAATACCATCGATGTCTACTGGAGGAGCAGCGATGAAAGCGATGATGAATACTGAAGTAGCAGTTAGAAGGGTAGGAATCATTAGTACGCCGAACCAACCGATGTATAAACGGTTTTCAGTGCTTGTTACCCAATTACAAAAGCGAGCCCATTGGCTAGCTGTTTCGCGTCTTTCTAGAATAGCGGTCATAGTTTTTTACCTCTCGTTAAAGTTTTTCAAATTTCTCGCAAGCAATAAGTGCTTGTTAATAAATAGTATAGCAAAGAAAAAAAACCGAAAATAATTTTTAAGTGTACAGTTTTTTATATTGATTTAATCTGAAAATGCAATGCTTTTGTCAAAAAGGACGTAAGTGCTCATCGAAGATGCCAATGCTCAGAAAAGATGAAGGGTTTAGTAAGGATTTTCAACAAAATAAAAATTGTTATAAAAATCTCGGCCATTTTGTACGTCTTCGATGAGCATTTCCATCCTCGAAAAATATTAAAATTTTCAATTAAGCTATTTTGAATTAGAATGCTCCATGATAAAAAGTTTTCGAAGAATTTTATCAGGAAATAAACGGAGATTTCACGACGAATATCCAAAGTCAATTTTTTCTTTTATCGAAGAATTCAATCACTGATTTTTTTCGAATTTACTGAGATAAATCAGATTGTGGTAAGAAAAACGTTTTTTCAATAGAAATTTTTTTAGAATTTTAGGCAATTTTGCTTTTGAACTTTTTAATATTTAATTTAAATTTTTCAAATCTGACATATTTTTAAAAAAAATGTATGAAAAATAGGCTGATATTAGAATTGTTTCAATTTATAAGTATTATAAATTGAAACAATAAAATTATTTGTTAGTAGCTAAAAATTCATCACCATATTCAGCGATAGCTTCTTTTAATAATGTTTCCGCTTCGGCATTTAATGTATTACTTTCAGCAACAATTTGACCATAACGAGATTTTTTGCTGCTTAAATATTGACGTAAACCGATTAAGAATGCACGTACTTGATCAACGCGGTGGGGTTTTTATATATTATTTAGTGCTAGCTCAAAAATATCTTCCCACACCTTTGAACTAGTACTATCTAAACTACAATTTATTAATACGCTTATGTCTAAAAATAATAAAACAAACCGTGTTTTTTTTCAAGTATTTTTTAAAAGCTCAGACAGTGAATATTCCATTTATAAAGACTATTTTCAAACATTAAGTTATATAGATCAAAGTTCTATCGATTCAATTTCCCTAGAAACACGTCATAATCTAGGACATCTCAACGATTTAAACAATATCGTTTCGTGGGCTCCGGATATTCACGAATTAAAAGCAACCGATAATGTTTATAAGTTGCTGCTCCATTGGGTAAAAAAGTCAGTTATTACGATTGAGCCTGAAGTTGAGAAATTTGATATTAACAAACGTAGAAGAAAAAACGCAATTACTTCTACGAAACATCCAGGGCTTTATTTACATATCGCCCAAGCAAATTCTTCCAAAGAACGCCTTTTTATGGCAAGCTACAATCCTCAGAGTTATATTATTAAATTTAACCCTAACCTTTTAAAGTCTCTTGGCTTTGAGCCACAAGAAATTATTGGTAGGATTCGTACGTTTTTAGTTACCAAAAAAACTAAGACATGCAAAAAAGGGTACACGGAGACGGATCACGGAGCTACTTTTCAGCTCGTGTTCCAGTATGACATCTTTGGCTTATCACAAGGTGCCCAAAAACAAGGAGCTAACATTTTACTTTTCTTAATTTTCCGTGAGCTAACCAATCTTGAAAAAATCACTTTAAATCGTCTCGACTACAGCAAATGGCTAGCTGGCAAGCATAAACTAAAAAACGCAATAATCTTAAAAGCACAGCGCCCAAATACCCGGTTTAATTCTGTTGTTCGCTTTTTTAGTGATAAAGAAGAGCCAGACAAAATAAAGGGAATCCAAGTGGGAGAGTTAAAATCGTTTAACCACTCCCGCTACGATACTATTTCGGAGAATAAATTAAAAATTTTAGTTCAAAAACTAAAATATCAAGACTTTTCGGAATTACGCCGCTTGCACAATGGAGCACGCTCGGCTGCGACTCACCAAAATAAAGACGAAGGGGCTTCTCTTTTCGCCATTAAGCTCTACGAAAAGGAAATAATTCAAAAAACTTTCGGCTTTGCTAATAAAGCCGAAAAACGTACAGGATTACGCTTAGAATTTACGCACAAATTCGCAAACCGCACTCTTGCTGATGATATCGGCAGCATCGTACTCGAGCGTGCAAAACAGGTGCATGTCTCTTTTAAACAAAATAACTCTGAAAGCAGCCCCGATCAACGCTCAGCGATGTTGGTCGGAGACTGCAGTCGGGACGTGTTCAATCAAGTGGCACACGGAAAAAACTTATCTTTTTCTCAAGGCGAGATTACGTCACTAAACTACTCTTTCAATAAATTGTTGCACTCGAAAGATCAGACAATCGCTCGAAAAGCGATAGCGTTTTTCCGACCATTCATTCTGGACTATCTAAAACCGGAAGTACGATATCAAGTGCTCGTAACCAGCAAAGCCTACGCTGAAATAGCTGGGCAAGAATTCCGTAAGCTTGAGGCAATCGGAATCATCCCAAAACCAACGTAATTAAACAAGAACACGCGATTATTCCGTTTAGGCTGCAACCCCCCGAATTTAGCTCTCTAAACATTAAATAAAAGTAAGCTTACACATAAGGCGGGATTATTACTACTATTAAATTGTAGCAGGACTTACACTTGGGCTATCACTCTTTTTCGCTCACTTACGCTTTGGCTACTGCTCGCTATGAAGAAAAGAAAACTAAGTCAAGTGTGTTAATAAGGCACGAAGAGTCGCTGGGTGCGACAAGCCAAAAACAGGAATAATTCGTATTTTGTATTACATTTAGGTTTTTTCGAAAGTTTTTACTTGAAAAACGAGAGCCCGGCGATGAGAAAGCAGGGGAAATAGCCTCAAATTCTGAGATGGCAAGAAACTCAAAACATTAAATAAAGAAAATACAAAATTATATTATAGTTAACGTTTTGTATTTTTATTAATTTTAGACAAAACTTTATTCCCCGATTTTTTAAGGTCCAGTTTTTTCGCCGGTTTTACTTTAATTTTTCGAAAACCGCTTGCGTACGCTTTATAAAAATTATCTACGGAATCTTCCGTTTTAAAAATATTTGGATGAATTAAACGATAATTCAACGTCTCGATTGTTTTCGACTTATCTTGAATTGTTACAGATAAACTAGATTGAGGATAAAAACCGGTAACTAACATATCTAAGGCAGCTAAGGTATTTTTGTAAGTAAGTAAATTGGGGTCATCCGCACTCATTTGCTTAGATTCGTGATGCAAACGCAACGCTTGCGCAGCATAATAGAGGTTAATTACAAAAGGTGCCAAATTATTGTAATAGACGAATTTAATTACAAAAACGCTGCTTGTTTCCGGAATACTTGGACAAGACCCTGCAAAACCATCTAAAGGTTCGAGCCAACTCACTTTATTTGATTTTAAACCTTTAATTACAGCTCGCTCAAAAGCTACGGACGTCGGAAAAATAGGAGACAAGGTATTAGTCCCAAAAATTTTCAAAATCATGTTGAAACTTTAAATTTTCTTGATCAGCTTTGGTTCCCGTCTTTTTCAAATTTTAAAACTGTTTCTAAAATTTTTTTTTCTCGAATTCTTATTAACGGAGAATACTTTTGTAAAAAAAGAAAAAAAAATTAACTTCCTTTCTATTTTTTGTTCGCCAACGCAAAAAAGTTTTTTCTTTATTATGCGGTTCAATTACTCCTATTGTTTCATAACTTGACTCAAAATTTCGTAAAATTTTTTGAAATAATTCTAATAAATAAGATTGTTGAAAATTAAAATCAGGTTTTTGAGAAATACGAATTTGAAAATTTTTAATTTTGTCAGTATTTTTATGAAAAGCCAAACAAATTCCACCATCTCCTTCCCAAAATCCTAAAGCTAAAAAACATAATTCATTTAATGAAGGAACAAACAATTCAAAAAAATGTAATACTTGGGCTCCAGTTTTGATTTGAAAATAAACATCCAGAAAAAAATGATCTAAAAACAAATAAAGTTTTTTAATTTTTTTCGGACAAATATAATTTTGATATTGAAGTAAAATTTTTATAAAAAAAAGAGCATCCGCTTTTTTTTTATTCGCCAGTGAAGAACGTTTGTTTTTGTTAAAAAAGCTCTTTTAAAAAAAAAAGAACCTAAAATCACATCTAATTGTGCAGAAGTGAAAGGATTATTTTTTTGACTAATATCAAAAATAATTTTAAAGGTTTGATTTTTTTGTTTTTCAAAAATAATCGAACCTTCTGCGTTAAAAAAACCTAAAACCCAAAAAAGTTTTTCGTACAAGCTTAAAGGAATTTGAGTCTCGTTGGAAGAAAACTTTGATGCATTAAAAAAATCATTATTACGCATTTTGTTATCATTTTGAAATTTGTTATTATTTTGAAATTTAAATTTTGTTGCATAAACTTTTTTTCAAAGTTTATGCAACAAAAATAAGACAAACTTAGTGAAAAATAAATATTTTATTTAAATACTTAGTCTAATGGACGCATCGAAAGTACTGGTTCGTTATCACGATCAATACCTTTTTCAAATCCAGCTGCTGCTGCGCGAGCACGGCCTGCATGCCAAAGCTTTGGACCCACTTATTTCTAAATGGAATGGACTATATCTTCTTCTTATTTTTTAATGAGAAGTTGGGCGCTAATAGACGATTATTGTTAGGCTCACGTCTTAGTCTCTGAACGTTCATTTCTCCATAAAATTTATTTATGCCTAAGAAATGCTTCGCTGCGGATTGCCATCAAACTTTTTTGAAAAAAGTTTCTTAGGGTTCCCGACAATTCACCCAATTTTTAATAATGATCTCACGATCAAGAGGACACCTTTTGAAAATGCAGAGTTAATGTCCGACAAAAAAGAAGAAACCTAAACAAAAATGTGAACAAGCTAACCAACTACGTGGAGAAACGAAGTTTACTGCGTTAATTTCAGTCGCTACACCACCTACCGAGTTTAAAGACCCTAAAGGAGCATGCGTCATGTATTCTGCAGCACGACGTTCTTGCCATGGTTGAATATCACTCTTAAGTTTGTTTAAATCTAAACCATTTGGACCACGTAATGGTTCTAACCAAGGACCACGGAAATCCCAGAAACGCATTGTTTCACCACCAAAAATGATTTCACCCGTCGGAGAACGCATTAAATATTTTCCTAAACCTGTAGGTCCTTGTGCAGAAGCTACGTTAGCCCCTAAACGTTGGTCACGAACAAGGAAAGTAAAGGTTTGTGCTTGAGAAGCTTCAGGACCAGTAGGACCGTAAAATTCACTTGGATAAGCTGTAGTATTAAACCAAGAGAAACAACAAGCTGTGAATGCCATTAAAGCTACTGCACCTAAACTATAAGATAAGTATGCTTCACCAGACCATACAAAAGCACGACGTGCCCAAGCCCATGGTTTAGTAAAGATGTGCCAAGCACCACCTAGAATACATAAAGTACCGATCCAAATATGACCGCCAATTACGTCTTCCATGTTGTCAACACTACAAATCCAACCGTCACCACCAAACGGTGATTTTAATAAATATCCAAAAATTACAGATGGGTTTAAAGTTGGGTTAGTAATTGTACGTACATCGCCGCCACCTGGAGCCCAAGTATCATAAACACCACCAAAATATAATGCTTTCCAAACTAGTAACCAAGCACCAAAACCTAAAATAATTAAATGAATACCAAGAATGGTCGTCATTTTATTTTTGTCTTTCCAAGTATATCCGAAGAATGGGAAAGATTCTTCTAATGTTTCAGGTCCGATTAAAGCGTGATAAATACCGCCAAAGCCTAGAACTGCAGATGAAATTAAGTGTAAAACACCCGAAACAAAGTAAGGGAAAGTATCAATAATTTCTCCACCAGGACCTACACCATAACCTAAAGTTGCAATGTGCGGAAGTAGAATTAAACCTTGTTCATACATTGGTTTTTCTGGAACGAAGTGTGCTACTTCAAATAAATTCATAGCACCAGCCCAGAAAACAATAAGACCAGCATGAGCTACGTGAGCCCCTAGAAGTTTTCCAGAAAGGTTGATTAGACGAGCATTTCCAGCCCACCAAGCAAACCCGGTAGACTCTTGATCACGTCCACCTACAGTTAAAGTACCATTAAAGAGCGTTTCCACGTGGTAGTACCTCCTCAGGGAATACAAGTTTTTCATGTGGTTGATCTTGTGCAGCCATCCAAGCTCGAATGCCTTCGTTTAATAAAATATTTTTAGTATAGAAAGTTTCAAATTCTGGGTCTTCTGCTGCACGAATTTCTTGAGATACGAAGTCATAAGCTCGTAAGTTTAAAGCTAGACCTACAACACCAATAGCACTCATCCATAAACCAGTTACTGGAACAAATAACATAAAGAAGTGTAACCAACGTTTGTTAGCAAACGCTACACCAAAAATTTGCGACCAGAAACGGTTAGCTGTAACCATTGAATAAGTTTCTTCTGCTTGAGTTGGGTTAAATGCACGGAAAGTGTTTGCCCCATCCCCATCTTCAAATAAAGTGTTTTCTACTGTTGCACCGTGAATAGCACAAAGAAGAGCTGCACCTAAAACTCCAGCTACACCCATCATGTGGAATGGGTTTAGTGTCCAGTTATGGAAACCTTGGAAGAATAAAATGAAACGGAAAATAGCTGCTACACCAAAGCTTGGTGCAAAAAACCAACCTGATTGTCCTAAAGGATAAATTAGGAATACAGATACGAAAACTGAAATTGGCGCTGAGAAAGCGATTGCGTTGTATGGACGTAAACGTACAGAACGAGCAATTTCAAACTGACGTAACATAAAACCAATAAGTGCAAAAGCACCATGTAATGCTACGAAAGTCCATAAACCACCTAATTGACACCAACGAGTAAAATCACCTTGTGCTTCAGGACCCCAAAGGAATAGAAGAGAGTGACCCATACTGTTTGGTGGAGTAGATACTGCAACAGTTAATACGTTACAACCTTCTAAATACGAACTTGCTAAACCATGAGTATACCAAGAAGTAACAAAAGTTGTACCAGTAAACCAACCACCTAAAGCAAAATATGCTGTAGGTAATAATAAAAGACCAGACCAGCCTACAAATACGAAACGATCACGACGAAGCCAGTCGTCTACGTTATCGAACCAACCGCGTTTTTCTTCAACTTTACCGATTGTGATAGTCATATCGGAAATCTCCTTATAAAAAATATTTTTGTTGTTGTTTTCTAGTTACTTTTGTGAAAAAAAAATAAATTTTTTTACAAACTAGGTTATTTTTCTTTTTTAAAAACATTTCCTATTATATGTACATAAGCTTATCTTTTTACTTTTTATTATTATTAATTTTAATGTTTGTTTTGAACTGCAAGTTTATCTAATTTCTATTTAAAAATAGAAATTAGATAAACTTGCAGTTCAAAAAAGTGAAATTAAATGTTTAATTGATCACCACGACGATATTGCAGATACGCAGTTACAAATAAGCCAGTAATAGTTACTGGAATTAATCCTAAAACAATTCCAGATAATAAAGGTTCAACCATATATTAAGAAAAAACGAAATAAAAATTTAAGATTAAATATTTTTATTAAAAATTAGATTAATTTAATTTTTAATAAACCTAAATAAATTACTACAGTTCCTACTAATGCAGCAACTAGTAATGCTAAATAGCTTAAAACAGTTAACATAAGCTTAATTGAATTAGTTAATTAAGAATTGGATAAATAAAAAACAAAATTAGAGTCGGGTAGGGGCAGCTGTTGCCAGGGTAACCCCCCCCTCAGATCCGTACGTGCACCTCTCGATGCATACGGCTCAAGCATCTCTATATCATAAATTAACGTTAGTTTACGTTTTATTGACAGACTTCTGGCTATCCAATTGATGGATTGAATAATGACAATGTTCGTGTACCAACACAAGGTTCTTTAAACTGTTCGAACCCCCTTTATGTAAGGGAGTAATGTGGTGCATATCCACATATCCAGATTGATCTGGATCGAGTGAAGAGTGACAGGTGCAACAAATTCCTTTCTGTTTCTTCCAAAGTGCTTTTCGAACACCATCGAGTTTGTCGAGGTGTTTTAAGAACCAAGTTTTCTCAATTATTTCCTTGTTTCGAAGGTCAAATACGTTAACTGAAGCAGCCAGTCTACGGATTCGCGCTTTTCGAGCCGAGTATGCCTGTAAAGTGTAAGGAGAAGATTGAAACGCCCAACGATTTTCTTTCTTGGACCAATAATTTTGGAAGACCCAAGTCTTACTTTTCATTCCGTGACGTCTACAAGCCCATTTCCATAAACAACTATATAAATATTTGTTCATTTTACCCCAGGTTAACCATAGGTTATCTGTGCATCGATGATAATTTGTCCATCCCGAAATTTGAGAGTTTAAACTTCTTATCATTGCAGGAACCGACATGTTTGATTTAATAATGGTTTTGATCTTGTCCATATGAGAGCGGATGCTTTCTTTTGAGACTTTCCCAATTAGATGGCTTCCGTGTTTGCGGAAATGCCAACCCAGGAAATTAAATCCGTCCGTTGTTGATACAATTCGGGTTTTGCATTCGTGGAGTTTTAAACCTCGAATAGACAAAAATTCCTGAATAGCTGCTTGGACACGTTTTAACTGACGTGCACTTCGACCCGTTACTAGAAAGTCATCCGCATAGCGAATGAGGTGGATTCCAGTTCGGTGATATCCGGTGCGTTTTCCTTCGGTAGTTAAACGACGACCAACTGGGAATCGTTTATTTAAAAAGGTTTCCAAACCATTTAATGTGAGATTTGCAAGAGTTGGGGAAATGATTCCGCCTTGGGGGGTTCCCATTTCGGTTGGATTAAATTCATTTCCAGCAAAGAATCCACTTTTAAGCCAACTTTTCAGAATGGATTTTTCCATAGGTGTATGCTGAATAAGCCAGTTATGATCGATAGAGTCGAACATTTTGCTGATGTCCGCATCTATTACCCATTTCACAGAATCTCTTTTACCGAGGGTTACTCTAATTTGGGCAAAGCAGTCCCATGTGCTTCGATATGGGCGGAAACCGTAAGAAAAGGAGTCTGATTTGCAGTCTACTGCGGGAAGAACTGCTAAATTCCAGATGGCTTGTTTTGCTCGATCGTTGAGAGTAGGAATCCCAAGTGGTCGAGTTGAACCATCTTTTTTTGAAATGAAAAGCCTTTTGAGAGGGATGGTTTTTGTTTTCTTACGTAAATCATGGGCAGCTTGGAATTTCTCATCTGGAGTTGTCCAGGTTACGCCATCGATTCCAGCTGTTCGTTTCCCCTGATTTTCTTGTGCAACTTGTCTAACAGCTTTCAGACGACCTGAAAGACTGCGTACTATTAGCCTTTGAAGGTTTCGTACCTTCCGGTTATTTCCTTCGAGGGCAGCCATAGAAATTCTGTGTTGTAAACGTACTACACGTTTCTCAACGAGTTTCCACTTTACAGTGGTCCATTGAGCAGGTTTTGCTGGGTCCAAAATAGAAATTTTCATATTTGTTTTACACACTTTCAAAATTTTAGGTGTAGACATTCAACCTCGGAATTTCCGAGATACCAAAGGGACGTCGGCTATTCCTTTCGGTCAATCGCAGAGCGATTATCCATATCATTACAATATGGCTTTTGCTTTTTCCCAAATCCTACTCCCGCCATGCTTTATAAATTGAATTTCATCTAGTTCGATTGCTCGAAGCATGCCTAATAATATAGTATTAGGAAGCGTTGTCGGGGTTTTTCTGTCTTAATACAAGTACATATCGATAAGGCTCTAGTCAGAATTGACACCGCTGATATTGATTTTGTGATCATGAAATGCCGTAAGTGATGAATTTTACGCTTATCTTCTATCAGTATGCAGGATTATCCATCTCAGGGAGAAAACTGAGACTTCGATTAATCCTTTCGGAGTGACGATGCATTGAACTCCTGTTCTACTTCCTTATCACTGGCACAGATGTTCTCCAACACCTGGTTGTCCCCTGCTTTAGACAGTCTATTACTAGTTCTGCCAGAAGGGTAATCCACGCCTTGGCATAAAGGCGACCTCTAGAAGGCATTACTCGTATTAGTTTCAGATCGCACAATTCATTTCCGCTAATTGAACTTTTTCAAACTGTTTCTTCTTAAGAACTAAGAAAATTTGCGTTAAAAGAACAAAGCTAAAGAATACTAATAAACCTTGAATACGAGCTGGATTTTGAAGAACAATTTCAGTTTCTGCTTGACCAAAACCACCTACGTTTGGATTGTTAGTAATTACTTGATCAGCTTGAATTTGTTGACCAACTTTAATTAATAATTCAGGTCCTGGTGGTAAAATATCAGTTACTTTGTCGCCTGATGCTGTTTCAATAATTACTTGATATCCACCTTTCTTTTCTACTGGATTGATTTCAACAACTTTTCCTGAAGTAGATGCAGTGTAAACTGTGTTGTTACTCTTAGATCCATCTGGATAAAGTTGACCACGACCACGATTTCCGCCTAAATAAATTGGATATTTTAAATAATTTGCAGTTTTATCAGTTTCAGGGTTTGGAGATAAAATTGGGAAAACAATCTCACTGTATTTTTTGCCTGGGATTGGACCAACTACTAAAATATTTTTTTGTTCTGGGCTATAAGGTGAAAAATAAACTTTACCAACTTTATTTTTCATTTCTTCTGGAATACGATCAGTTGGAGCTAATTGAAATCCTTCAGGAAGAATTAAAACTGCACCTACGTTTAAATCACCCTTTTTCCCATTTCCTTGAACTTGTTGGATTTGTTTATCGTATGGAATTTTTACTACTGCTTCAAAAACTGTATCTGGAAGAACTGCTTGTGGTACTTCAATTTCAACTGGTTTTTGAGCTAAGTGACAGTTAGCACAAACAATACGTCCTGTCGCTTCACGTGGATAAGCAAATTTTTGCTGTGCAAAAATGGGGTATGCATTAGCACTATTTGATGAAATAATACTAAAGAAAAAGGCAAATAAACTAATTACTGAAAATTTAATTTTTTGGTTAATTTTTAACATATTGATATGATGATAATTTCATCAAATTTAATAGTTTTTTATTTTCTTCTTCCTCTATATTACAAAACAATTCTAATAAAAAAAGATATTTTTAAAAATTCTTTTTTTTATTTTTATTAAGTTATAATAGAAATAAAAAATAATCGGAAGTAACTTTTTTAATTATTTATTTTTGAGAAAAAAAAATAAAAATTTATTTAAAAAAAAATTTAAATTTAACTATGAAAAATATTGAACAAAGCCGTCCAGTCTTTCCATTTACTGCCATTGTTGGGCAAGAAGAAATGAAATTAGCTTTATTATTAAACGTTATCGATCCAAAAATTGGTGGTGTTATGGTTATGGGAGACCGAGGAACTGGAAAATCTACAACAGTTCGAGCTTTAGTAGATTTATTACCAGAAATTAAAGTAGTAGATAATGACCCATTTCAATCAGATCCTGAAGATCCAGAATTAATGAGTGAAGAAGTTCGCCAAAAAGTTCGTAATAACGAAAAATTATCTGTTGTCAATAAAAAAATTTCAATGGTAGATTTACCATTAGGTGCAACCGAAGATCGTGTTTGCGGAACTATTGATATTGAAAAAGCATTAACAGAAGGAGTTAAAGCTTTTGAACCTGGTTTATTAGCAAAAGCAAATCGAGGAATTCTATATGTTGACGAAGTAAATTTATTAGATGACCACTTAGTTGACGTTTTATTAGATTCTGCTGCTTCAGGATGGAACACTGTTGAACGAGAAGGAATTTCGATTAGTCACCCAGCACGTTTTATTTTAGTAGGATCAGGAAACCCAGAAGAAGGTGAATTAAGACCGCAGTTATTAGATAGATTTGGAATGCACGCTCAAATTGGTACAACTAAAGAACCTGAATTACGGGTAAAAATCGTAGAGCAACGAGCAAGTTTTGACGAATCGCCCGCAGATTTTCGTAAAAATTATGATCAATCACAAAACGAATTACGTCAACGTATTATTGATGCTCGTGAAAAATTAAAAAGTGTAGAACTTGATTATGATCTACGCGTTAAAATTTCGCAAATTTGTTCAGAATTAAACGTTGATGGTTTACGTGGGGATATTGTAACAAATCGCGCAGCAAAAGCTTTAGCAGGTTTTGAAGGTCGTAACCAAGTAACTGTAGAAGATGTTTACCGTATTGCTCCCTTATGTTTACGTCACCGTTTACGTAAAGATCCATTAGAATCAATCGATTCGGGTGATAAAGTTCGAGATGTTTTCAAAAAAGTTTTTGGTTATAATTAATTTTTTTGATTGTTTGTAAAAATGATTTTTTATTGAAAAAAATAAAGTATAATGAAAAGTTAATAAGCTTATTTTTAAAAACAAAAAGTTAAGGAGAAAAGATATGGCAGCTTCTTATTTACCATCAATTTTAGTTCCTCTCGTAGGATTAGTTTTCCCAGCAATTGCTATGGCTTCAATTTTCGTTTATATCGAAAAAGATGAAGTTATTTAAAAAGTTTTAAACAAAAATTTTTAGTTAAATTGGGCATTTGTTCATTTGAAATAAATTATACATTTCTCAATTTAACTAAAAAAAAACAAATAAAATAATAATAATAAATTTAGACCTAACCGGACTCGAACCGATGACTTGCTGCTTGTAAGGCAGCCACTCTACCAACTGAGTTATAGGTCTAGTAGAAAAAATATAAATTTAAAATAATCTAGAAAAAAATAGAATACAAGATTTTTTTAAACTCAAATTAATTTTTTGAAGAAGCCTGCTGTCGGAGTCGAACCGATAACCTTCGGTTTACAAGACCGATGCTCTGCCAATTGAGCTAAGCAGGCGTACTTAAAAAAATTGTTCTAAGAGTATGATAAACTTTTAATTTTTTTTTTCAATATTTTGTTTTTATGTTATAATAAATTTTATAAGGTAGCCTATTTAAAATTTAAATTAATAAAGGTTTTTAGAAATTATGTTAACACTTAAAATTTTTGTTTACACTGTTGTAACTTTTTTTGTTTCATTATTTGTTTTTGGTTTCTTATCTAATGACCCAGGTCGTAACCCAGGTAAAAAAGATTTAGATTAAAACTAAAAAAATAAGCTAGGAGAGATTCGAACTCTCGACTTTAAGTTTCGGAAACTTAATCTCTTATCCTCTGAGGTACTAGCTTATATAGTACTACTAACTTTTTCTTTTTTTGATGTTTTTAAAACATCAAAAAAAGAAAGAACAAGCAGTAATTTGTTAAATTGAAAAATTAAAAGGAACCAATTTCGGTCATACGACCCGTCATTTTTAACCAATTTTGAGCTTCAATATAATTTGTCGGAGCTAAACGAATAGCTTCCTTCCAATAATCTGCTGCTTTATCAAATACAATTTTGGAAACCTCAATTTGTCCTTTTTCAATTGCTTGTTCACCACGATAATGATAAATCACTGCAATATTATTTAAAGCTTGAGGTAAAGATGGATTTCGTTCTAAAGCTTGATAATAATATTCAAGTGCACGACCATGTTCACCATTACTTGTATGAATTAAACCAATATTATAAAGAATATAACTTCTATCATAAGCATCGATCTCTAATCTTAAAGCTTCATAATAATTCTGTAACGCTTCGGCATATTCTCCTTCAGATTGAGCCGACATACCATCTCTATAATACGCAAACGCTTGTTTTTCACGACTCGACGTTGGTAAAACTTTTAAAAGAATATCAGCTAAAATAGTAAAAGTTTTATCGATAAAATTATCGTTTCGTTGGGATCTAGGCATAAAGGGATAGTTTTTTTATAAATAAATTTGAATTCTTTTTTATAAATTATATAAAATAAGTTTTAAAAATTAATACGATTTTTTTAAAACATTTTATTTGAAAAATGTTTGCATCCTCGTCCTCCATGAGCACTTACGTCCTTTTGAACAAGTATATTCATCCTTTTTGACAAAAGCATTTGCATCCTCAAAGAGTATTAACATCCTCGATGAGCATTGCATCCTCGATGAGCATTGCATCCTCGATGAGCATTGCATCCTCGATGAGCATTGCATCCTCGATGAGCATTGCATCCTCGATGAGCATTGCATCCTCGATGAGCATTGCATCCAGTAGGAGTTGAACCTACCTAGAATCAATTATGAGTTGAGTGCCTAATCCGCTCGGCCATGAATGCGCGTATTTTTTCATAAAAAAAATTATAATTGAATCTTTCATTTATTGGAGCTGGTGAGAGTTGAACCCACTTCCGTATTAAAATAATTAAAATTTGTTATCACAAAACGTAGTTATTTTTAACCTAAATAACAAGGATAAACCTTAAAAAACTTTTATTTGTTTACTAAACTTTTATTTTAGTAGAAATGAAATAAAAAAATCGTTAAAAAATCATTAAGCAACAGCAATTGCAAGACGATTAAAAGAAAGAATATTATTGCCGATTCAATAAAATAATTTGAATTCAAATTTATAAGTTTAATACGTCGATACCTTTTACAGCCCCAAATTTAAAATGAAAATTTTCTTTATTTTATTTTTATTATAACAAAGTTTTTACAGAAAATTAAATGCTTTTTAGGTAACATTTTTCTCCCTGCATTTTTTTTCAAAAAAAAACGCCTTTTCTCTTTAAAGATTCGGAGTCTTGTTGATAGATATACTCTCACCTCCAAGCAAAGCACGTCAGTATCGCTGGGGTGCTCTGCTAACGCGTTTTGCTAATTTTCTTGATCTAACAGTTTATTTTTACAAAGCAATCCTAAACGATAAATGTCTTTCTTTAAAAGCATGCCGAAAGCAATTGTTCTAAATTCATAACCAGAAAAAATTTGGTTAGATAAAGCTGTTTGGTCATCCGGACAATTAATGTTTTTTTCGAGAAAAGCGACCTCTTTCTCTAATTGCTCAAAGCTCATGTCGAAGAGTTCCGTTAGTCTGGTTACATTATTTAACCGAACTTTTCTTAGTTCTTGAGACATCTCGAGATTCTTTCGAATGTTCACTAGCATAAGACGACGTTTTTCTACACGTGGATCATTTTCAGATCCAGTTGATGCAACTTCGACCGTTGATACTACATCTACAGTTGGTACAGCTTCGACCGTTGATACTACATCTACAGTTGGTACAGCTTCGACCATTGGTACAACGTCTAACTTATTTTTATTTTTTTTGCCTTCATAAAAAATTTTTTAATAATTTAATAATAAGAAAGAAGAGAGAGAAAAATGCTTTTAGGGTAAAAAATTTTACCCTAAAAGCATAAGAAAAATTAAATTAAAACAAAATTACAGTTTATCAACTGTATCAAATTCAAATTTAATTTCTTTCCAAACTTCACAAGCAGCAGCTAGTTCAGGACTCCACTTGCAAGCAGCACGAATTACGTCGCCACCTTCACGAGATAAGTCACGACCTTCGTTACGAGCTTGAGTACAAGCTTCTAAGGCTACACGATTTGCGGCAGCTCCCGGAGCGTTACCCCAAGGGTGGCCTAGAGTACCGCCACCGAATTGAAGACAAGAGTCATCACCGAAGATTTCAACTAGAGCTGGCATGTGCCATACGTGAATACCACCAGAAGCTACTGGCATTACACCTGGCATAGAAACCCAGTCTTGATCAAAATAAATACCACGGCTACGATCTTTAGCAATGTAGTCATCACGCATTAAGTCTACGAAACCTAATGTAATTTCACGTTCACCTTCTAGTTTCCCTACTACAGTACCAGAGTGAAGGTGATCACCACCAGACATACGTAAAGCTTTAGCTAAAACACGGAAATGAATCCCGTGATTACGTTGACGGTCAATTACAGCGTGCATAGCACGGTGAATGTGAAGAAGAAGACCGTTATCACGACAGAAATGAGCTAAGCTAGTGTTAGCTGTAAAACCACCTGTTAGGTAATCGTGCATAACAATAGGTACACCTAAATCTTTAGCGAATTGTGCACGTTTCATCATTTCTTCACAAGTACCAGCAGTAGCATTTAAGTAGTGACCTTTGATTTCACCTGTTTCTTGTTGAGATTTGAAAATAGCTTCAGCAACGAATAAGAAACGGTCTCTCCAACGCATAAATGGTTGAGAAGTTACGTTTTCATCATCTTTAGTGAAGTCTAAACCACCACGTAAACATTCGTATACAGCACGTCCGTAGTTTTTAGCTGATAAACCTAGTTTTGGTTTGATTGTACAACCTAAAAGAGCACGACCATATTTGTTTAAACGGTCACGTTCAACTTGGATACCATGCGGAGGGCCTTGGAAAGTTTTAATGTATGCTGGAGAAATACGAAGATCTTCTAAACGAAGAGCACGTAAAGCTTTGAAACCAAATACGTTACCTACGATAGAAGTAAATAAGTTAGTAACTGAACCTTCTTCGAATAAATCAATCGGGTATGCTACGTAAGCAATATATTGGTTATCTTCACCTGGAACTGGCTCGATGTCATAACAACGGCCTTTGTAACGATCTAAGCTAGTTAAACCGTCAGTCCATACAGTTGTCCAAGTACCTGTTGATGATTCAGCTGCTACAGCTGCACCAGCTTCTTCAGCAGGAACACCTGGTTGAGGTGACATACGGAATGCAGCTAGAATATCAGTTTCTTTTGGTTGATAGTCAGGAGTATAATAAGTAAGACGGTAGTCTTTTACACCAGCTTTGAAGCCAGTACCTGCTTTAGTTTCAGTTTGTGGAGCCATAATGCGTTTTAAATCTAATGATTAATTACAATTAAACAATCTACCCGAGATGTCTTGATTAAATTTTTACTAATTAATAAAAGTATTTTTAATACTCTAAATTTAATTTATTTTTAATTAAAAATTTAATTTTATATCTGTGTTCTAACATCTTTTTTTTATAACTTTGTATATTTTATTTTGTTATTAACATAACCTAATAAATAAAAAACTTGTAACAAATAATAATTTTGTGATTAAATACTATATATTGAAAAAAAATTTCACATACTAATTTATGTTTGATCCCAAAAACAAAATAGTTTTTGTTTTGAGTTATTAAAATTACTTTTTGATTAATTATGAGTTCTTCTACTGACGTAAAAGCTACTGGTCGTATTACCCAAATCATTGGTCCAGTTGTAGACATTACATTTCCAAACGGAAAACTTCCAAATATTTACAATTCGGTAGTAATTCAAGGAAAGAATGAAGCAGGTTTAGAAATTTCTGTTACTTGTGAAGTTCAACAATTATTAGGTGATAATTGTGTTCGTGCAGTAGCTATGAGTGGAACTGACGGTTTAATGCGCGGTATGGACGTACTTGATAGTGGAAAACCATTAACTGTTCCAGTTGGAAAAGCAACTTTAGGTCGTATTTTCAACGTATTAGGTGAACCTGTTGATAACTTAGGTCCAGTTAGCACGAAAGATGGTTTACCAATTCACCGTTCCGCTCCTTTATTTGTAGACTTAGATACGAAACTTTCAATTTTTGAAACTGGTATTAAAGTTGTTGACTTATTAGCTCCTTATCGTCGTGGTGGTAAAATCGGTTTATTCGGGGGTGCTGGTGTAGGTAAAACAGTGCTTATTATGGAACTTATTAACAATATTGCAAAAGCTCACGGTGGTGTATCAGTTTTCGGCGGAGTAGGAGAAAGAACCCGTGAAGGAAATGATTTATACATGGAAATGAAAGAATCAGGAGTTATCAATGAAAAAAACTTAGGTGAATCAAAAGTAGCCTTAGTTTATGGACGTGCGACTCGTTAGTCAAAATTTAGCTTGAAATAGCTAAAGAGAAAACAATCTTAACTTCGGTTAAGAAAACTATTTATTCATATAGGTGCTTGGAAACAAAAGTCCTATCAGTCTTACGCAGGCTGTAAAGCGCATAAACAACCAACTCGAGTGGTTGCCCCTACTATTTGAGAATGATTATCAACAATGGTAAAGCGGGGATGAAAGCAGAACAAGATGAAAGAATACTACATCGATTGACTGCGAGCAAGAATCTTAGAACCGATTCTAATCTGAGATAATATCAAGGTAAGAAAAATCGTGGATTGCCTCAAGCAATGCATGATTGCAATCCATCAACAACAATTGTGGATTGCATCGTGGGGAAGAAAAGCGAATCATCGTTTGAACTTTCGTAAAACAAGCATAGCGATCATGTATTTAAATAGGCATAGCCTACAATCGCTATACCCAAATACAGGTAAGGGTAAGACTCAGTAAAATGTCCGATTGAACTGTTGCGTAGTCTAGACCCCCGGAAGATAGATGATCCCTAAAGGATTCAACATGAATAAATGGAACGAGAAAACTCAAATTTGTCTCTCTTTTTCTAAAAAGAGTAAGTAATCAACGAAAGTCAAATTTGACGTAGGATGATCTAAGAAGCAAAAGCCTATCACGAATTAACGTGAAATGCCGAAAAAGGGATGGGGTAATGCCCGGGATACGCTGACGAGCTCTATCGAAGATAGAGCACCATAGCAATGCTGACGTAGGTCGCAATTTGTAAATTAAATTTATAACTGCAATTAATATGCCCAAACAGTTTACTGAGGGATGGAACGAAATCGATTGGAAAGAAATTGAAATTCGAATCTTCAAGTTGCAAAACCAAATTTACCGGTTTGCCAAAGAAAACTTAAATTTCGAACCGTTTGATACAAATTGAGTAGCCGTGTGCGCTGAAAAGCGCAAGCACGGTTTCGGAGGAGAGGCTTCTCGCAGTAATGCGAGAGTCGACTCTACCAAATGAATGAACCGCCAGGGGCACGTATGCGTGTAGGTTTAACTGCTTTAACCATGGCTGAATACTTCCGTGATATCAATAAACAAGACGTACTATTATTTATCGATAACATTTTCCGTTTCGTACAAGCAGGTTCTGAAGTATCTGCACTTCTTGGTCGTATGCCTTCAGCTGTAGGTTATCAACCAACATTAGCTACTGAAATGGGCGGTTTACAAGAACGCATTACTTCAACTAAAGATGGTTCAATCACTTCAATTCAAGCAGTATATGTACCTGCGGATGACTTAACTGACCCAGCTCCAGCAACTACGTTTGCTCACTTAGATGCGACAACTGTATTATCTCGTAACTTAGCTGCAAAAGGTATTTATCCAGCAGTAGATCCATTAGATTCTACTTCAACCATGTTACAACCATGGATTCTTGGTGATGAGCACTACCAATGTGCACAACGCGTAAAACAAACTCTTCAACGTTATAAAGAATTACAAGATATTATTGCAATTTTAGGTTTAGATGAATTATCAGAAGATGATCGTTTAACTGTAGCGCGTGCTCGTAAAATTGAACGTTTCTTATCTCAACCATTCTTCGTAGCTGAAGTATTTACAGGTTCTCCAGGTAAATATGTAAGTTTAGCAGCAACGATTCAAGGTTTTAACATGGTTTTAGCGGGTGAATTTGATGATTTACCGGAACAAGCATTCTATCTTGTAGGAAATATTGATGAAGCTGTAGCAAAAGCTGCAACTCTTAAATAATTTTCATTTCTAGTTTTAAAACAAGTTTAAAAAATTTTGTTAATAAACAAAATTTTACTTTATTTAAGCTAATTTATTGCTTTGGATTTAAAAACCCAAAGCGATAAAAACATTAAAATTATTAATTCAATAAACATTTTTAAGAGATAGGTTTTTACTATGAGTTTACAAGTTTGTATTATGACTCCGGCACGTGTATTTTGGAATGAACAAGCAGAAGAATTAATTCTTCCAACAAATACAGGCCAAATGGGTATTTTAAGTAATCATGCTCCATTAATTACTGCTTTAGATATTGGTGCAATGATGATTCGTACAAAACAAGATTGGCGTGCAGTAGCTTTAATGGGAGGATTTGCTTTAGTTAAAAATAACCAAGTTACTATTTTAGTAAACGAAGCTGAAGCAAGTTCCACTATTGATGCTCGCGAAGCTGAAAAAACGTTTGAAGAAGCAAAAACTCGTTTAGAACAAGCCCAAGGTGAAAAAGAAAAAGTAGAAGCTACTTTTGCTTTTAAACGCGCTCGTGCTCGTTATCAAATCGTTCAATCTCGTTAATAAAAACGAGAAACTGATGTTTTTTTTTGCAGAGTTTTTTTAAAACTCTGCGATTTTAATTTATTTTCATAGTAATCTTAAAATGTAAAAGATATGGCAAGATATTCCGGTCCACGTTTACGAATTATTAGACGTCTCGGTGAATTACCAGGGTTAACTAAAAAAGCATTAACTCGTATCAACCCTCCTGGCCAACATGGGGCTACAAAAAAAAAAAATTCGCAATACGGGATTCGTTTACTAGAAAAACAAAAATTACGTTATAATTATGGAATTAGCGAAGCTCAGTTAATTCGTTACGTAAAAGAAGCAAGAAAGGCAAAAGGTTCTACAGGTGAAATTTTACTTCAAAAATTAGAAATGCGTCTGGATAATATTATTTATCGTTTAGGCTTTGCTCCAACAATTTTAGCGGCACGCCAATTAGTAAGCCATGGTCATATTTTAGTAAATAATACTCGTGTAACGATTCCAAGTTATCCGTGTACTATTAAAGAAGTAATTACTGTTCGTAATAGACCACATTCAAAAAATTTAGTTACAAATTTTTTAACCGCAAATACTACAAATCGTATTCCAAGTCATTTATCTTTTAATAAAGAAACTTTCTCGGCAGTTCTTCAACAAATAGCAAATAGAACAACTGTTCCATTTCAAATTAATGAATTATTAGTTGTTGAGTTTTATTCTCGAAAACTATAATTTTTTTCATTTTTTGTATCTTAAAAAAAAAGTTAAGATACAAAAAAGAATAACAAATTATAGATTTGAAAAATTATTTTTATTTGGGGACGGAGGGACTTGAACCCTCACGGTTTTTTTCAAACCATTGGATTTTAAGTCCAATGCGTCTACCAATTTCGCCACATCCCCGTGATTTTTAGTACTAAATAAAATAACAAAGAAAACTCAAAAAAGCAATGTTTTTTTTTAAAAAAAATTTGTTATAATTCTATTATATTTATTTTCAATGCGGGTATTGCATAGTGGTAGTGCCCTCGCCTTCCAAGCAAGAGGTGCCGGTTCGATTCCGGCTACCCGCTACTAGTTACAAATGAATTTTTCTAAATTCTTTCTACATTTTAAGTTCTTAAGAAATTTATTTTTTAAAATTTTAACTCTAAGAATTCTGAATTTTTTTAATAAACCGTTATTTTTTTAGTAAGAAAAAAACTTCTGTTTGATTTATTATTTCTTTTTCAAGAAATTTTTCAAAAAAGTTTCGACTTGTTTGAATTTTAAATATTTCATTGAAATCTTTCGAAATTAATTCTAATTTAATTAAACTTTCACCATAAATAATTTTATTTATAATAACAGGGAATGAGTTTTCCTGCGCTGTTGCTGTTAAACTAAAACCGTGAGGTCGAACATAGATCTCTTCGATAGTAATTTTCTCATCTCTGTTATTGAAACTTGTTGCTTTGGTTAGTAGCATGGAAAAAAACTTTGAAGACATTGTTGAAAAAATAATCTTATTTGAATTTCCTACAAAATTCATTACAAATGAATTTGCTGGTGAATCATAAATTTCTTGTGGCGTCCCAAATTGTTCGACCTTTCCATCACAAAATACAACTAATTCATCCGCAATTTCCATCGCTTCTTGTTGATCATGAGTAACTAATAAAGTTGTTAATGGGATTTGCGTATGTAAATTTTTTAACCAATCACGCAATTCTTTTCGAACTTTGGGATCTAATGCACCAAATGGTTCATCTAATAATAATAATTTTGGTTCTACTGCTATTGCTCGTGCAAGCGCAACCCGTTGTCTTTGTCCCCCCGATAATTCATATGGATAAGCTTCAGAAAAATTTTCAAGTTGAATTAATTCTAAAAGTTCCTTTACACGTTTTGAAATTCGATGGACTGGAACTTTTTTTACTTTTAACCCGAATGCGATATTTTCCCAAACATTTAAATGTGGAAAAAGTGCATAGTTTTGAAAAACAAATCCAATTTCTCGAGCTTCGATCGTTTGAAACGTGGTATCTTGTCCAAATAACCAAATTCTTCCGTTATCAGGTTTTTCAAACCCTCCAATAATACGTAATAAAGTTGATTTTCCTGAACCTGATGGTCCGACTAATGCAGTTAATGAACCTGAATTAATTTCTAAATTTACATTTTTTAACGCATTAAGATTTCCATATTGTTTTGAGATATTCTCAATTAAGATACTCATATTGTTCGTAAACAGCGTTTTTTATTTATTTTTTCTATTTTATTAAAAGCTTTTTAGTTAAAAAAATAAAAAGCTTTTAATTTTTTTCATGAATTTTATTAATTTTTAAAACACCAATCTAAAATATTGGTGCTAGCAGTATCAATTAATGAATTTTTTTCTTGAACTAATTGTTTTAATAAATCTTTTTCAACTTTTTCTTTTGTTAAATCAAAAATAGCGTTTTCGAAAGAAACTAATAATTGTTGATAAGAAACATTATTGGTTTCTCCGGAATGTTCTAAACGTTGAAATTCACGACGAATTTTTTCTTGACTTACTAATGATAATTGTGCCTGAAAACCGTGCGGAATTAAACCGGATTGGCGGAATGGGGCATCTTTATAAAGAGTAATTGTTTCCGCTAATGCTTGTTTTAAAAATGAACGCGGAACTATTAAATCTAATAAGCCGTGATGTAATAAATATTCTGAAGTTTGAAAATCATCAGGTAATTGTTCTTGTAAAGTTTGTTCAATAACTCGACGACCAGCAAAACCAATTAATGCTTTAGGTTCAGCAAAAATTAAATCTCCAAGCATAGCAAAACTGGCAGTTACACCACCAGTCGTTGGAGAAGTTAAAACAGCAATATATAATAAATTTGCACATGATTGATAAATTTGTAAAGCAGCAGAAATTTTAGCCATTTGCATTAGACTTAAAATTCCTTCTTGCATACGTGCACCGCCAGAAGCACAAACGAGAATTAAAGTTAATCCTTCTTGTGTGGCATATTCAATTAATCGAGTAATTTTTTCTCCAACAACAGAGCCCATACTACCACCCATAAAATTAAAATCCATAACACCTAAAGCAATAGGAATTCCATCTAATAAACCTGTTCCTGTTTGAATTGCATCTTGTAAACCAGTTTTTTCTTGAGCTTCTTTTAATCGTTCTGTATAAAATTTTTGATCCTTAAACTCTAATGGATCGCAAGGTGATAAGATTTCATCTAATGGACGCCAAGTTCCTGAATCAATTAAAGAATCGATTCGTTCTTGACTTGTCATTTGGAGATGATAGCCACAGCCAAAACAAACTCTTTGATTTTCTTTTAAATGTTTAATGTATAAAATCACTCCACATTGATCACAACGAGTCCATAAACCTTGACTGCCGTCAGAAGTTGGATGACTATATTTGGGTGCGTTTAATAGTTTTAATCGTCTTTGATCTTCAATCCAAGCTAATATTGACATAATATAAAATCTCCAACAATAATAATTTTTTTATTAAAAAGTAGTTATGTTTATATAATATCGCAAATTTCTAAAAACTAAATTTTTTCTTTTTTCTAAATTAAGTTCGAGGAATTATAATTTTTTTTTTATGTTTTTAAAGTAAATTTTTATAAAAAGAGATGCACGAATAGAAAAATTCATTTTGTATTTATTAGGCTCAGAAGGAATCGAACCTTCATTAGAAACTTAGAAGGTTCCTGTCCTTCCATTAGACGATGAGCCCTTACTTTTTTACAAAAAAAACATAAGGTAAAAAAAAAGATGAAACGTTTATTTTTGGGCCGAGCTGGATTCGAACCAGCGTAAGTAAAACTAACGGATTTACAATCCATCCCCATTAACCACTCGGGCATCGACCCTTTATTTTTTAAAGTACCTTTTTGTTTGGTATAAACAATAATATTTTAACTTATTTTATCTTTTTATTCTATATTGTAATTTTTTGTAAAAAACTAAAAATTCTTTTTACTAGATCTTTTATTTTTTTTAGAATAAAATATTTTTTATTTATTTTTTATTAAAACGCCTTCTTAACTCAGTAGGTAGAGTACCTCCATGGTAAGGAGGAAGTCGCCGGTTCAATTCCGGCAGAAGGCTAAAAAAATTCTCTAGACAGAAAGATTAAAAAACTTTATAATATTTTATTAATTTTTCTACTTAAGATGGCGGGCGTAGCCAAGTGGTAAGGCAATGGATTGTGGCTTCGTTATTCGCGGGTTCGAACCCCGTCGCTCGCCTATATTTTACATACTATTTTTGAAAAAATCTTATTCATGTAGTTCTTTTTCACGTTCGGAAAAATCTTCTTGCTATTTTCATTGAAAATATTCAGTAATTTTTTTAAAAAGCAGTTTCATTTCATATTACTGAAACTTTTTTGAAACGTAATAATATTTTCTTCAAAGTTTAGAATTATTTTCCTTTTTTGAGATCTACGTACGAAAATTTAGTAATTCTTCATGAATTTTTGTTGTTAAGTGACTAACAAAAATAATTTTTCAATATCTACCATCCCATTGATACCAACGATTTTTTGATAAAAATAATAATAAAACTTCACTGATTTTTTATGATAAAACATAATTTCAATTTTCTGATTCATTTAATGATTTATTTAACTATTCATCTTTATCAAATACTTCAACTTTAATTTTATTTTGTCATCCTTTCGAACGTTTTTTTGCTTTTAAAATTTCAAGTTGACCTTGATTTACGCTGGGAGCTAAAATTAAGTTGACCTTGATTTACGCTGGTAACTATAATTTATTATAAAACTTAATAAAAGCAACGTTTTAAAATTAAAAAATACAAAGATCTTGTTTACCTATTACTGAAAAATCAGGCTTTTGTTCTGAAAAGCAAAAACCTTGGAGCAAACTGTCCTTTTCTCTAAAAAAATTATTAGCTAAGAATAATAAATTTTTTTTTAGAAATATTGCTTATTTCGAAAGAGATAGATATACTACAAAAAATCGAAGAAATCTTCGAGTTAAAAAAATTATTAATGTTTTGGTTTCAAACCAAAATTTATTTTTTACACGATAATTAAAAAAAGGAGTAAATCTTACCATGTCTGGTTCTACAGGAGAAAGACCGTTTTCTGATATTTTAACCAGTATTCGTTATTGGGTAATTCATAGTATTACTGTTCCATCTTTATTTATTGCAGGATGGTTATTCGTAAGTACTGGTTTAGCGTATGACGTTTTTGGAAGCCCTCGACCAAACGAATACTTTACTGAAGAGCGCCAAGAAGCTCCGTTAATTACTAATCGTTTTAGTGCTTTAGAGCAAGTAAAACGTTTATCTAATTAATTTTTTAGTTTTTCTTAACTCTTCTAGAAATTTTTTAATTTTTTAGAAAAAAAATTAAAAATTTGAATGATTAAACTTTTAAAAACTTGTAACTAATGGTCAAAAAATAGCCTTAAAAATGAAAATTTTTTAAAAAAATATTGAGTGATACAAGCAAATTTATTATTTTTTATGACGACTAAAAAAACTTACACTTATCCTATTTTTACCGTACGTTGGCTTGCTGTTCACGCACTGGGCGTTCCAACTATTTTCTTCTTAGGAGCAATTACTGCAATGCAATTTATTCAACGTTAATATAAAATTGAAAAACTATGGCAAAACCAAATCCAAATAAACAAAGTGTAGAGCTTAATAGAACCAGTTTATATTGGGGTCTATTACTTATTTTCGTTTTAGCTGTTTTATTCTCTAGCTATATTTTCAACTAATTTAAAAATTAGGTGAGATTTTCATCTTTTAACGAGAATTTTCCATGTTCAAACGATTTTAAAATGTATTCGTTTGAGCCTTGCGCTAGTCGTGCAAGCAAATGAGACTTGAACTTATTTCGTAAACATTTCGTTTTATTCGAGTATTGTTTGTATTATATTATTTTTAAAATTACAATTTTGACATTCACTGGAGATTTACTTATGTCTAACACTGGAACCACCGGTCGTATTCCTCTGTGGCTTGTAGGAACTGTTGTTGGAACTTTAGCTATTGGTTTAGTAGCTATTTTCTTCTACGGAGCTTATGTAGGTTTAGGATCTTCTCTATAACTGAAAAAATACACAATCAAAAAATTAATCTAAGTTTACTATCTACCAAGGATTGTAAACTTAGGTTGAATTTTTTTTATAATAAAAAAATTTTTCTTATAAGAAATTTTTTAATCGTGACTTTGTGATACCATAAAAATATGAAATAGAAAAAAATTGCTTTTTTCTTGAACTACTTTCAACTCTATTCTTTTAAATAAAAAAGATTAGAAATTAGTTAATCCCGTCAATTTGAAAAATATTTTATCTAAAGGAGATAATAAATATGCTTTTAGTATTCCAATTAACTTTAGTTGCATTTATTGTTCTTTCTTTTCTTCTTGTAGTAGGAGTTCCTGTAGTTTTTGCTTCTCCAAATGGTTGGTCTGAAAATAAATCAACTGTTTTTTCAGGAGTTGGGCTATGGTTTTTATTAGTTTTTGCCGTAGGTATTTTAAACTCATTCGTTGTTTAAAAACAACAAATTATTTAGAAAATTTGAAAGAAAAAAAGAATTTGTAATTATTTGGTTGTAGACAAATGTTTAATTTAAAAAACCTACAACCAAAAAAATGATTTTTCCTTTTAATTTTTTTTGGTATATTATGTTATTAAAATCCATTAAAAATAAAAAAAAATTATGTCTTTAACAAACACATCGAAAAAGTATTTCTCGTTATTTTTTGACATTTTTTGCTTTGCATTTATCAAAGCATATTTAAACTTAAAAGATTCCAAAGAATTGACAAAAGAAAATATTACAAAATCATTAACATTGGTTAATTTCTTTTGTTTTTGGCTCTCTGTATTCCCCTTTTTATCATTTGTTAGTACTTTTTATTTTTCCGGTAAATTAGAAACAATTTCTTTAAACTTTCCAGGCTTAATTAAAAACTCAAATCAAGTCTTTTGGGAAACTTTATTAACACCGTTTGATTATAGTGAAAAATTGACAAATACACTTAAAAATGTAGATATTCATTCTAACGCAATTCTTTTAAACCATACAAAAATAAATCCTTCGATTCAAACTTTAGTAGAATGTTACGAGCACAGTAATAAAACAAACAAAAATCAATCATTCCCAATTTTAAAGGAATTGAAACCACGTGAATTAACCAATCCAAAAAATTTAGATTTGTTGCAATTTCGTGATTTAGATGAAATTCCTTATAAATTAGAATCAAATATCAGAAATTTTAAAGAAGACAATACAAAAATTTTTAATTCCGAAAATAATTCAGATTTTTTAAAAATATTAAATAAAAAGAATTTTTTATCTAATTCGACAAATATTAAATCAAAAAATTTTAAATTAGCTTTAGTTAAAGAAAAAAATAAACTTCGATTAATAAAAACTAAACCTTTTTTAAATTCTTTTCAACCTACTTTCTTTACAAATAGAGAGGAAATTCGGTTAAATGAATGGAAAAATTTTTCTCACGCTAATGAATTATTATTACGCTATTTTCGTTCAACGATTGTAACATTTAATTCGATTGAACTTGAAAAGTCTTTAAAAGCTGAAGTTGATTTTATTCGACCACGTTCAATGACTTGGTATAATTACCCAGATATGAATACCAATCAAATTTGGCGTTTTGAATTAAACCAAGCTTATTCGAAAGATAATTCAGTTAATTCAATAACTGTAGCCTCGTATCCAAAGTCAATTTATTTTTCGGAATTTTCAACAATTCCGTTCAAAACAAAAATTGTATCACCATATTTTGATGTAATCAAATTAAATAACGATGATAGTACTTCTTATGTTTTAAAACATAATTTTCAAAATTCGGATCTTTTTGTAGAGAATAAAAAAGAATTTCAGACATCATTTTTTGAAAATGTAATTCAAAATAATGTTGAAAGTAATAAATCATTATATTTTTTTGCAAATTTAACTAAAGAAGGAATTGAAACATTAAATGGATTAAATCAAAAAATTAAATCTGAACAGAAAGAAAAACAACTTTTAAATTTAAATCATTCAATTGTTCAAACAAGTTCATTTTTTGGTTTACCTGATTCCGAATTAAACGAAAGTGAAATTAAAAAAATTTATGATCCAAAATTTAGTGATATTTTAGGAGAAAATTATAGTAATTTAATTCAACTTTCTGATTTACGAACCGGAGAAATTTTATATTATTATTCAAATAGATTAAACAAAAACCCAAAAAATTTAGTTCAAAATGAAGAGATAACTAAGAATAGAAAAAATGTTACATTAAATTTTTCAAACCAATTAATTAAATTGAATAATCCCTTATTTGAATATTCATCAAACTTATATAAACGTGAATTATCAAGTTATTGGAAAAATAAATTAAAATTTAACGAAACAGATGAGTTTTTAACCATTCATGAATCAATTAATTTAAATTCAATTTTCTCAATTTCATTACTTGGTTTCTTAATTTCAACCTTTTTAATTTTAAAAACGGCTTATGCTGATTATGCGAAAGAATTTTCATCATATTTACTAGATTTAATTTCAAGCGGAAAAGGTTTACCATTAGATCCAAGCACAATCGAATGGTTAAATCAAGAACTGGGAATTGAAGAAAAAAAAGGTGGAATTCGCGTCTTTGCAAAAGGCTTTTCTCAAAAACGTTTTACAGATATCGCTGGTATAAAATTTTTATTACCGGAACTTTCTGAATTAGTATGGTTTTTACGAAACAAAGGACGAAAATTTTCAGTAACTCAATTAGCTAGTAAAAGTGTTTTATTAGTAGGCCCACCTGGAACAGGGAAAACTCTTTTAGTACAAGCTTTAGCTGCTGAAGCTGAAGTTCCTGTTGTTGCTCAATCAACTAGTGTTTTATCTGGCATGAGCCAAGATTTAACCCCAGGTGATGCAATCCGCATGGCTTTTCAAAAAGCTCGTTCGTTAGCTCCATGTATTTTGTTTTTAGATGAATTGGATTCATTAGGCTTAAAACGTGATTCATTATTATTAAATCAATCAGAACAAAATTTAGCAACTGATGTAGGTGTTCAAAGTAATAAAACTAATTTTTTTGAAAAAACAAAAGTTTTAGAAAATGATGTTGTTGAAATTTCGAATTCATGGATTGAAAATAAATCTGATTATTTAACAAATCAATTACGTATTAATATTACAAATGATTTTAATCAACGAAAACAACAAGAACGTGATCAAGTTGCTGCATTAACCCAATTATTAATTGAAATTGACGGTGTTCAATCAAATAATGGTATTTTAGTGATTGGAGCAACGAATCGTCCAAATGTTTTAGACCCTGCTTTAACGCGTCCTGGAAGATTTTCAAAAATTCTTTCGCTTCCATTACCAGATAAACCAAAACGGGTAGAAGTTTTAAAAATATATTCAAAACAATTAGGTTGGTCAAATTTAGATAGTCGTGAATGGGAATATTTAGCTCAAAGAACAAAAGGGTTTAGCGCTGGTGATCTATCTGCAATTACTAATCAATCAGCAATTTTAGCAATTTTAAAAGATTCAAAACATACATTAGAAACGTTTGAAAATGCTATTACAATTTTAACAACTTATCCACGTGAAAAAATTAAGAAAAATTTTGAAAAATTTGATCCATATTTTTCACAACGTGAGGTTTATTATAAAGTTTCTCAAACAATTTATAATTATATTTTTAAAGTTGAAGGAAAAAATGCATTTATTGAATTAGTTTCTCGTGACCCAAATCCACGTCAATCTCAAATTTCAGCAAATTTAAATCAAGATAAAAATCGTTTAAGAATTCGTTTTGAATTAGAAAATATTTTAAGCTTTTTGTTAGCTGGAAAAGCTGGTGAAATTTTAATGTTATTAACAAGTAAGCAAAAAGATTCATTTTATTGGGAGTCCGATTTAGCTAAAAAAGATTTTCATGAAGCAACAGGATTAATTGTAACAATGTTACAAGATTGGTCTTTATATGCTAGTAAACATTATGCACAAAAATTTGTAAATATTCCAATGAATCAAAATGATTTAGAATATCGTAAAAATGAAGAAGTTTATGAGCTTTTAGTTGAAACTTCAAAATATTTAGAACAACAATTAGTCAACGAATTTAAATTTCCAGTTTCAGAATCACTTTCACAAAAAGCACACTGGAAAACGGATGTAGTTCAAGAAATTAGTAATATTGATGGATTATTTGCTGAATGGTCACGTTTTCATTTACCTGATCCGCAAGAAACTGATCGAAATCCAGAATGGATTCCGCCAGAAGAATATTATCATCAAAATGAAACGAAGCGTTTAGATTTTTCAAACCCTTCAGTTATTAAAGATTTTAAAATTCGTTATTTTGAATTATTATTAATTGAACGTGATCATCATGCTCAATCAATTTTATTATCATCTTTTAATAAAGCGTTTTTATTTTTAGAAGTAAATCGTGAATTATTAGATACTCTTTCAAGTTTCTTATTAAAACGAAAAATTCTTCGTGATTTTGAAATTGAAAAATTAATTTTTTAAACAAATTATTTGGTGGTGTATAAATTAAAAATATGCACCATTAATTTTAAAAAATGATTTTTTATGAAAAAAAAAAAATTTATAAAACACAAATGTTTTTCACAGTCTTTATTATTTTCTGGTGGTCAAGATTCAAGTATGTTAATTTTTCTTTATTTAATAAAAAAAACTCACGAAGAATCACTTTTTCTAACTATTAGCCATGAATCGCAAGTGGATTCTTTTTTTCTGTTCTCACATTCTTTCTTTTTTACGGTATTTTTTCAAAATTCATTTAGTTTTAATTTTTTAAATTTTAATAAAAATTCTTTTTTTTTTAAAAAAACAGAAAAAAATTTGCGACGAAAAAGATATCAAATAAGTGTCCGAAATAATATATTTTATAAAACATTTGATATAGCAACAGCTCATACCAAAACTGACTTTCTCGAAACTCTTTTATTAAATGTATTGCGTGGAACCGGTGTAAAGGGATTGAGCTTAGACTTTAAACATCTTTTATTAATTTCAAAAGATTATCATCGCTTTCTAATTTTTTTAAATTTTATTAATTCTTTAATTCTTTTTAAAACAACTTATAAATTTAAAAGGAAGAAAAATTATCATATTTCAATTAATTTGTTAAAAAAAAAAAAAGTAATACGTCCACTAATTTTAAATTCGCGAATTACTTTTTTACGGATGTCTAAAAAAATTCGGCTAGCTTTATTTATTGATAGAACTAATTCCGTATTAGAAATTAAAAGAAATAGAATTCGTAGACATTTAATTTTTTACATTCAATTTTTCTTTAATTCAAATTTTGAAAATTTATTTTTTCATTCGTCAAAAATTTTTGCTCAAGAAATTTATTTTTCGTATTATTTATTTTTTTTATTTGAAACTTTTTCTTTTATTAATATTTTAAATAAAATTATTATTATTGATACAGTTCTTTTAATGTCTTTTCCTCAAGTAGTTTCTAAAAAATTGTTAGTAAAAAAACAAATTAAAATAAATTCTGATTTGTTTTTTTATATTAGAGAAAAAAATATTTTAGGATTAATTTATTGTTTAAAAACGAAAAAAATTCTTTTGCTAAAAACTAATATTTATTTAATTTTTTATAAATAAATTTGGGTTACCTGGGACTCGAACCCAGAACTTATCGGTTAAAAGCCGAGTACTCTACCATTGAGTTAGTAACCCTTGCTTTATAATATTTTATTCGTCTTTTTTTTTTGGAGCAATAGATTTCATTTTTATAAAAAAAATAAGGAAACTTAATTTATTATTTTTTAATTAGAGTAATGAATTTTTTTTTTAATAGTGTAGGTATGATAAAAACGAGCTGTTTTTAAACAAAAAGTTTGAAATTATTTTAATTTTTTATAGATAACCTTTTTGAACCTTTACTAATTGCCAAGAACCAGATTTGAACTGGTGACACGAGGATTTTCAATCCTCTGCTCTACCGACTGAGCTATCCCGGCTATAATGATATAACTTATCATAAAAAATATTACAATTCAATAGACTAATTTAAAATAAAAGGAAATATATATATATGCGAGTATTAATTGCGATTTTAGTTATTATTTTAATTCTTCCACAAACTGAGTTTGATAATTTGTTAGTTCGAAAATTTAATGAAACTGGTTTTTTTGCTAATTATGCAGAAGCAAAATCAGTTTTAAAATGGCTGACTTGGGGAATGATTTTTTTATTTTTAACAGTAAATTACTTTATTCGTTAATTTGTCCCCGCGAATAGGCGGGGATCAACACAACCAAAATTTATTTATATAATTCTACACCTAATCTTACAGCTAAAACGCCAGTAAATAAGGCTACGAATAATGATACAAATACTTGACTATCAGAAATTGGCATAATTGTATTACGACTTCTTTTTATTCGATTAAATAAAAATATTAAATTTATTTAATATTTTGATATTTGGTAATTTTTCGAGGATGCAAATGCTCATCGAGGATGAAATGCTCATCGAGGATGAAATGCTCATCGAGGATGAAATGCTCATCGAGGATGAAATGCTCATCGAGGATGAAATGCTCATCGAGGATGAAATGCTCATCGAGGATGAAATGCTCATCGAGGATGAAATGCTCATCGAGGATGAAATGCTCATCGAGGACACAGAACAATGTTCCGTAATGTTCGATAAATTTATAGATTTCCACTACGAGTTGCTAGTAAAACAATTACTAGAGGACCTGCAGCTAAAATAAAGAATAAAGCTGCTAATTGAAAAACAATTTCTAGGTTCATTTTTATTCCTCTCTTTTATTTTAAGAAAAAAATTTATATTAAAATTTTAGATACTTTAAGCGCTTATTAACGAAAGCCTACAGAAGCTTGCCAAACAAAAGCTAAAAGAATAAATAAAACTGGAATAACTGGTAGAACGTCTACAATTGGATCAAATGGTGCGTAAGCTTCTGGTAATTTAGCAAGAATAATATGGCTCATAACGAATCACAATTGAAAATTTTTTAATAATATAAAAAAATAATTTTAAACAGAAAAATTAAAAATCTTGACTTTTGATTTTAAAAGTTCAAATTTGAGATTTTCAAAAATTTTAAATTTTTTGAACTTTTAATATTTAATTCGGTATTCATTTTTCAATTCTTTATTAAAACTAAAAAAGTATCACATAATTTTTTTAAAAAATGTTTTTACTTTTACTGATTTATTTTTAAAGCAAAACGTTTAAAAATAAAAAACTTTAACGTGTAAGAAAGTTTACCCAAAAAAAAGTCAATCCCAAGGATAATTAATTTCGAATTAATCTACGAAAGAAATTTCTTAAATTCGATTAAGAATCTCTTTTTTTTTGATTCTTATTATTAAATATAATATCAAATTAAAAAATTATTTCGATACTAACTTTTAAGAAACATTTTTTTTCTTTTACAAAAAAGATTTTTAAAAGAATTTAGATCTTTTTTCAGTTTTTTTTTTAGTTATAATACTATTATCTTTTTAAAATTGGGGCGTGGCCAAGTGGTAAGGCAGCGGGTTTTGGTTCCGCCATTCAGAGGTTCGAATCCTTTCGCCCCAGAAAATTATAGTTAATTTTTTTAAGGTTACTTATTAACTTTTAGTCTAGTTGGTTAGGATTTTTATCATCCTCATTTAATTATTAAATTAAAATAAATTTTTGTCATATATATTTGAGTTAAAATCAAATTATTGAAATAGTTTATACGCTTTATTTAACTTAAATTTTGTTACAATTTTTCAATACGTGGGTTGGTACGTATTTTCAATCCCTGGAAAAATACGTGGAAAAAAAGAGAATTAGTATATTTTAAAATTTTAAACACCAAATGCGTCAATATGTTTAATTATAATAATAATAAAAAAACATTTTATTTAATTTCGAATACTTTCTTTTATCTTTAAAACTTTCTAGACTTTCAGTTATTTTTCAAATAATTTTATAGTTTCTTGCTTTTCAAGACTAAATACCTTTGTCCAGAATTTTTTTTTTCTTTTTTAAAACATTATTTTAAACATTACATATTCTTTACTTTATTAAAGGAGATACTCGATGACTATTACACCTCCAGAGCGTGAAGCGAAAAAGGTAAAAATTGTAGTAGATCGCGATCCAGTAGCGACTAATTTTGAAAAGTGGGCAAAACCTGGTCACTTCTCTCGTAGTCTTTCAAAGGGTCCATCTACTACTACTTGGATTTGGAGTGCGACTCGTTAGTCGAAATTTAGCTTGAAATAGCTAAAAGGAAGATAATCTTAGGAAACTAAGAAAACTATTTCTTCATATAGGTAACCAATCCTATCAACCTTGCGCAGGTCTGAAAGCACATAAACAACCAATTTCATTGGTTGCCCCTAATTTAAAAGACTGATTATCAATTAAATTAAAGCGGGGATGAAAGCAGCACAAAACGAAAGGATATTACGTTAATTGACTGCAAGCAAGAATCTCATAACCGATCCGGACTAAGATCATATCATGGCTGAAAGGCTTGATAGTATCGAGGAATGGAAAATCGTGCATCGGTAACGATAGCTCGATACGAAGCACCAACTTCGTTCGTGGGGAAGAACAAACAAACCATTGTATGAACTTTCGTAAACAAGTCATAGCGATCATATATTCACATAGATGAAAATCTATATCGCTATCTCCCAAATATAGGAGAGGGTAAAACTCAGTAAATTTCCAAATTGAACTGATGCGCAGTTTAGAACCCCGGAAGATAAATGGTCCCTAAAGGATTCACTCATGAAGAAATGGAACGAGAAAACCCAATGAAATCTCTACCTCGGTAGTAAAGAATCACTGAATGATTTCATTGGAGTAGGATGGTTCAAAAAGCGAATGTCTAGCTCGAACTGACGAGCAATGCCTTAAAAGGGATGGATTAACTTCCAGAATAGGCAGACGAGCTCTATCTTCGATAGAGCACCACAGCGATGCTGACGTGAACCGCAATTTGTAAATAAGAAAATATATTTTACTTCAATGAAAAAGCCTGAACTAGGATGGAAGGATCTCAACTGGAAACAGATTGAAAATCATATCTTTAAGTTGCAAGAACAAATATATTCTTCCGCAAAGAAGGGAGAAATCAAAACGGTTCGTAAGTTTCAAAAAGGGATTCTTCGCCACCCAGAAGCTAAACTTTTGGCTGTTCGAAAAGTCACTCAAGATAATCGTGGTAAATCTACACCAGGACTCGATGGTATTAAATCATTAAGTCCTCAAGAGAGATTAGAATTAGCAAAGAATCTACGTATCACAAGTAATGCTTCTCCAGTTAAAAGAATTTATATTCCTAAACCTGGAAAAAACGAAGTTCGACCATTGGGAATTCCAACAATCGAAGATAGAGCAAGACAGGCTCTTGTTAAGCTTGCTCTAGAACCAGAATGGGAGGCTTACTTCGAGCCAAACTCTTACGGATTTCGTCCTGGAAGAAATTGCCATGATGCGATCAAACAAATTCAGATTTCTATCGCATACATGCCGAAATATGTGTTGGACGCGGATATTTCGAAATGTTTCGACAGCATTAATCACCATGCATTGTTAAAGAAAATTAATCAACGAGGATTACTTCAAAAACAGATCAAAGCATGGTTAAAGGCTGGCTACGTTGTATTTCCAAATAAAAAGGTAACTACTACTGAAGTGGGGACCCCCCAAGGAGGAGTCTTATCCCCCCTCTTAGCTAACATTGCACTTCATGGTTTAGAAACCAATTTAAAAGAAATCTCTGCTAAAGTTCCGCAAAACTTTAGTTCTGGAAATCCAAAATCCAGAGAACAGAAATTACGCTCACTTACAGTAGTTCGTTATGCTGACGACTTCGTTGTTATGCATGAAAACTATGAAATCCTACTTTTGTGCAAACTAGAAACTGAAAAGTTTCTACAATCTGTAGGCCTGAAACTTAGTGAATCGAAAACTCGAATCACTCACTCTCTTAATGACTCTATGAGTCAAGATGGCAAAGCTGGATTTAACTTTTTAGGATTCACAATAAAACAAGAATCCGAGAGAATAAGAAGTGTTCGTAATCGTAGCACAGGGGAATCATTAGGTTTTCGAACCTTAATTATTCCTTCTAAGAAATCATTAAAGAGTCATCAGAAAGTTATTTCTGAGAAAATCCGTCTATATACGGATCAAAATGCTCTTATTGCTAATTTAAATCCCGTGATCTCGGGCTGGTCTCGTTACTTTGGAGTCTCGCATGCCTCTTTACGTGGCATACTTCAAAATCAGGATGAACTCCTTTATCGCAAGTTAAAACAGTGGGGATATCGTCGAACTTTATCTCGCAAACTTGCATTCAAAAGATATTGGATTCATGATGGAAAAAAATGGGCGTATGGCAACAAACAGTACCATCTTTACTTTCATAGAGATTACGCTTCAAGTATTGTAAAATACCCAAAAGTTAAAGGAAATATGAGTCCTTTCGATAGAAACACTTCTTATTGGACACAACGACTCATAAACTCCCCTAATCTCCCGATCACGAAACAAAAGCTATTAAACAAGCAAAATGGAATATGCAGCTTTTGTGAACTTAGATTCCAACCAAATGATCTCATGGAAATTCATCACAAGAAACCTAGAAAAGAAGGTGGGACAGATAGAATCTCCAACTTGGAAATTGTTCATGGACACTGTCATGATCAACTTCACAACAAACTTAAAAGAATTCTTTAGAAATCTTATTACAAATTGAGTAGCCGTGTGCGGTGAAAGTCGCACGCACGGTTTCGGAGGAGAGGCTTTCTTTGGTAACAAAGAAGTCGACTCTACCATTTACATGCAGATGCTCATGACTTCGATAGCCACACTAGTGATTTAGAAGATATTTCAAGAAAAGTTTTTAGTGCTCATTTTGGTCAATTAGGCATTATCTTAATTTGGATTAGTGGGATGTATTTCCACGGAGCTCGTTTTTCAAATTATGAAGCTTGGTTAAGTGACCCAACTCATATTAAACCAAGTGCTCAAGTTGTTTGGCCAATCGTAGGCCAAGAAATTTTAAACGGTGACGTTGGGGGTGGATTCCAAGGTGTTCAAATTACATCTGGTTTCTTCCAATTATGGCGCGGTAGCGGAATTACTAGCGAATTACAATTATATAGTACGGCAATTGGTGGTTTACTATTAGCTGGGGCTATGTTTTTTGCTGGTTGGTTCCATTATCATAAAGCTGCTCCGAAACTTGAATGGTTCCAAAACGTAGAATCAATGTTAAATCACCATTTAGCTGGTTTATTAGGTTTAGGAAGTTTATCATGGGCTGGGCACCAAATCCACGTTTCTTTACCTGTAAACAAATTATTAGATGCAGGTGTAGATCCAAAAGAAATTCCGTTACCTCACGAATTTTTATTAAATCGTGATTTAATGGCACAACTATATCCAAGTTTTGGAAAAGGTTTAGCTCCATTCTTTACTCTTCATTGGTCAGAATATAGCGACTTTTTAACTTTCCAAGGTGGATTAAACCCTGTAACTGGTGGTTTATGGCTAACCGATACTGCTCATCACCATTTAGCAATTGCTGTCTTATTTATCATTGCTGGTCATCAATACCGTACAAATTGGGGAATTGGTAGCAGCTTAAAAGAAATTTTAGAAGCACATAAAGGTCCATTTACTGGTGAAGGGCACAAAGGTTTATATGAAATTTTAACTACTTCATGGCACGCGCAATTAGCTATTAACTTAGCAATGATGGGTTCACTATCTATTATTGTAGCTCACCACATGTATTCAATGCCTCCATACCCTTATTTAGCTACTGATTACGGAACTCAATTATCATTATTCACACATCATATGTGGATTGGTGGTTTCTGTATTGTAGGTGCTGGAGCTCACGCTGCAATTTTCATGGTACGCGATTACGATCCTACTAATAACTATAACAACTTATTAGATCGTGTAATTCGTCATAGAGACGCCATGATTTCTCACTTAAACTGGGTATGTATTTTTTTAGGTTTCCATAGTTTTGGTTTATATATCCATAACGATACTATGAGTGCTTTAGGTCGTCCACAAGACATGTTCTCAGACACTGCAATTCAATTACAACCTGTTTTTGCTCAATGGGTACAAAATACTCATTTCTTAGCACCACAAGGGACTGCTCCAAATGCATTAGCTGCAACTAGCGTTAGCTGGGGTGGTGATGTAGTTGCTGTTGGTGGAAAAGTTGCTATGATGCCTATTTCGTTAGGAACTGCCGATTTTATGGTTCACCATATTCATGCATTTACTATTCACGTAACGGTATTAATTCTATTAAAAGGGGTTCTATATGCACGTAGTTCACGTTTAATTCCAGATAAAGCAAACTTAGGTTTCCGTTTCCCATGTGACGGTCCTGGTCGTGGAGGTACTTGCCAAGTATCTGCTTGGGATCATGTTTTCTTAGGTTTATTCTGGATGTATAACACAATTTCTGTTGTTATTTTCCACTTTAGCTGGAAGATGCAATCAGATGTATGGGGTTCTGTAACAGCTTCGGGTGTTTCCCATATTACTGGTGGTAACTTCAGTCAAAGTGCAAATACGATTAACGGTTGGTTACGTGATTTCCTTTGGGCACAATCATCACAAGTAATTCAATCTTATGGTTCTTCATTATCAGCATATGGTTTAATTTTCCTAGGTGCACACTTTGTTTGGGCATTTAGTCTTATGTTCTTATTCAGTGGTCGCGGCTACTGGCAAGAATTAATTGAATCAATTGTATGGGCACACAATAAATTAAAAGTAGCTCCTGCTATTCAACCACGCGCTTTAAGTATTACTCAGGGTCGTGCTGTAGGTGTTGCACACTATTTATTAGGTGGTATTGCAACTACTTGGTCATTCTTCTTAGCGAGAATTATTTCAGTAGGTTAATAGTTTTAAAATTCGCAACGTAAGTAGTTAGGTTAGTTTTATAAACAAACCAGCATAAAGTTGGTTAACGAATAAAAAAATTTGGATAGTCTTTAGAATTGATAACTATAAACTCACTTCTTTTTATGAAAATAATGAAGAATTTTATAGTTATCAATTTTTTTAAAAAAAGTAATTAAATTATATTTATAAATAAAATTAGGAGAAATTGAAAAGCTTTATGGCAACAAAGTTTCCAACATTTAGTCAAGGCCTAGCTCAAGACCCAACTACTCGTCGTATTTGGTTTGGAATTGCTACTGCACACGATTTTGAAAGTCATGATGGAATGACTGAACAAAGTCTTTACCAAAAGATTTTTGCTTCGCATTTTGGACAATTAGCTATTATTTTCTTATGGACTTCTGGAAATTTATTCCATGTAGCTTGGCAAGGAAATTTCGAACAATGGGTTAAAGATCCTCTGCATGTTCGTCCAATCGCTCACGCGATTTGGGATCCACATTTTGGTCAACCGGCTGTAGAAGCTTACACACGTGGGGGTGCTTCAGGTCCTGTAAATATCGCTACTTCTGGTGTATACCAATGGTGGTACACAATTGGAATGAGAACTAATCAAGAATTATACGTAGGTTCCGTATTTCTTTGTTTAGTAGCTGCTACTTTCTTATTTGCTGGTTGGTTACATTTACAACCAAAATTTCAACCATCATTATCATGGTTTAAAAACGCTGAATCACGTTTAAATCACCATTTATCTGGATTATTTGGGGTAAGTTCATTAGCATGGACTGGGCACTTAGTACACGTAGCAATTCCAGAAGCGCGCGGTCAACACGTAGGTTGGGATAACTTCCTAAGCGTTTTACCTCACCCAGCTGGTTTAGCTCCTTTCTTTAGCGGAAATTGGAGCGTATACTCAGAAAACCCTGACTCGGCATCTCACCTATTTGGTACAAATGAAGGTTCTGGTACAGCTATTTTAACGTTTTTAGGTGGTTTTCATCCACAAACCCAGAGTTTATGGTTAAGTGACATCGCTCACCACCATTTAGCAATTGCTGTATTATTCATCGTTGCTGGTCACATGTACCGTACTAACTTTGGTATTGGTCATAGTATGAAAGAACTTCTTGAAGTACACGTTGCTCCAAGTGGTCGTTTAGGAAAAGGTCACAAAAACATTTTTGATACTGTAAACAATTCGTTACATTTCCAATTAGGTTTAGCTTTAGCATCTGTTGGTACAATGGCTTCTCTGGTAGCACAACACATGTATTCTCTTCCTCCATACGCTTTCTTAGCTCAAGATTTTACTACTCAAGCAGCATTATACACTCATCATCAATACATCGCTGGATTTATTATGTGTGGTGCATTTGCTCACGGTGCTATTTTCTTTATTCGTGATTACGATCCAGAACAAAATAAAGGAAACGTATTAGCTCGTATGTTAGAACACAAAGAAGCATTAATTTCTCATTTAAGCTGGGTTTCTTTATTTTTAGGTTTCCACACGTTAGGTTTATACGTTCACAATGACGTTATGCTTGCATTTGGTACTCCAGAAAAACAAATCTTAATTGAGCCTGTTTTTGCACAATGGATTCAAGCTTCTCACGGGAAAGCTATTTATGGTTTTGATGTATTATTATCTTCTTCAGGTAGTGCTGCAACTTCTGCAAGTAGCGGTATTTGGCTTCCTGGTTGGTTACAAGCAATTAACAATAACTCGAACTCATTATTCTTAGCTATTGGTCCTGGTGATTTCCTTGTTCATCATGCTATTGCTTTAGGATTACATACAACGACTTTAATTTTAGTTAAAGGTGCTTTAGATGCTCGTGGTTCGAAACTAATGCCCGATAAAAAAGATTTTGGTTACAGTTTCCCATGTGATGGTCCAGGTCGTGGTGGTACTTGTGATATTTCAGCGTGGGATGCTTTCTATTTAGCTGTTTTCTGGATGTTAAATACAATTGGATAAAATCTTGTCCCCTATTTTTGTGAAAAAATATGGAAAAACTGGGTGAATTGCAAGAAAGCTAAGGGTATTTTTATACTTATGCTAACTTGCAGCGAAGCTTATTGAACATGCAATTAAAAAAATGTAAATAAGAACGTTCAACGACTAGAGAGTGAGGATTTGCAAAACCAATAAACTCTCCACGAGTGCCCGGCTTCTTTCAAAAAAGAAGATGACATAGTCTGAACTTTTGGGAAATCAAAAGAAACTAGAGATAAAGAGCTCTGGTAGAAACATTTTGGGGTAACTTTTTACTGGCATTGGAAACATTTAGGTATTTGGCAAGGCAATGTAAGTCAATTTAACGAATCTTCAACTTATTTAATGGGTTGGTTACGTGACTATTTATGGTTAAATTCATCTCAACTTATTAACGGTTATAACCCATTCGGTATGAATAGTTTATCAGTTTGGGCTTGGATGTTCTTATTCGGTCATTTAATTTACGCTACTGGCTTTATGTTCTTAATTTCATGGCGTGGTTATTGGCAAGAGCTTATTGAAACTTTAGCTTGGAGTCACGAACGCACACCGTTAGCGAATTTAGTTCGTTGGAAAGATAAACCTGTAGCGCTTTCGATCGTTCAAGCACGTTTAGTAGGGTTAGCGCATTTCTCCGTAGGTTATGTTTTAACCTATGCTGCCTTTTTAATTGCATCTACTTCAGGTAAATTCGGTTAAAAAATTGTTTTTTGTTTGATCCTAGTAGCCCATTTAAAAAATGGGCTACTTCTTAATATTTATACGAGAAAAACTGAAACAAAAGCGGTTTTTAAGTTTTCAACGTAATAAAATCGTTGAAATTCAGATTCGGATGATTTTTGGAGATTGCTCCAATTCTTATAATAATTAGCAAAACGGTTTGTCGGATTTATCTAGTTTTCTTTCAACAATTCAAGGTCGACTCCCAGTTCACATTTATATGTTTTAACATATAGGCAAAGAACAGAAGAGAATGCCCATCAGGGTTTTTAAAAACAAGATTATGAATTATCAGTCCAATAAACTGAAATAGAAAAGTACTTAGATAAAAAAAAAGAATAGACATAGGCTTTAAAAGCCAAAGTCATTTTTAGTGTTATAACTGCAGAAGTTTCTTCTTTCGTCGGAAAAAAACCGCAAATTATTACTAAAAGAAAGCAACACATATCTTGAAAATTTGCTTAATTTTGTTGAGGGATTAATCGTTATTTATTGAAAATTAAAGAGCATCATAAATAAAACAGTTCTCAAAAAAGATTTAGTCTCTGTTTTAGATCGACTAATTCAAAGAATTAAGAAGTTATTAATTGAGTTAGTTACGTTTTCACAAAACCAATTAGCCCTGTTTCCTAGGAATGTTCTTTTCAAACTTTATCAAATGGATTACCAAATAAGACAAGCGAACTAATTCCAGGGGTTTTAGACGAAATTCCTAGCTTGCTTTTTCGTGGGACTGGTGAGCAATATTGGATTCTTTAAAACGTTTATCGCTAGAGTGTGCAAAGTGCGCAGATTATTCAAAGACTTACCAAAAAATTTGATCTAGCCCAAAAGCATTTAATTCAAAAAAGACACATGTTGAACTCTTTTGTTTCCAAAGATAAATATCCAAGGCAAAATTTAGGTTTGCTTTCTCAACTTCATCCTATTATTCCCAAACATGCCGGAGGATCCGATGATTTTCACAATTTAATTCCATTAACTTTTGAAAATCATACGTTCGCTCATTTGTATCGTTATGCGGTATACTAAACGAAAAGTGATTTTTACGCGTGGAATTTACGAAAAAAATGGAACTCTACCCCACTTGTTTTTCCTCTCCAAAAGCTTCATGAACTTCGAAGAGCCCGACTGGAATATTGGAAAGAGAACAACCTATTTTTCTATACTTCAGAATTGCAAAAACAACAAGCCAAAAAAAGAAGCTAGTTGGGTTGTTCTGCCAAAACAAAAAAACAACAGACGAGTCGTTCTTAGATTGGAAAAAAAGTGGGTCCCGAGGTAAAAAAAAATATGGACCGATCCAAGGGCAAAAACCCAGAACTCCTTCCTCAAGAAAAATTAAAAAATGAGTTGGCTTGGTTTCATGTTTTTGGTTTGCATTTTCAGAGTCCTCCCATGAAAACCCTTTCTGAGTTAGCTCGTTTTTATTTTGAATAAGGCGAATTTCAAACAATTATTATTTTTCAACCGGAGTGGAGTTTAGAAAAGCGAAATCGCGAAGTAACTCGTCAATTAAGTCGCCTATTACGAAACGAACGCAAAATGTATCATGGCTGGTCTTTTTCTGTTCTCAAATAACACCAAAATAAAATTTTTTTTTGATAGATTGGAGTTGAAACCTAAATTCATAAAAAAAGTTTTATCAAAAGGAAACGCTAAGGGATTCCGAAAATGCTTCCAAACTTTATTTAAACGCACAAAATCAACCACATTCCTTTGAAAATATAAAACGATAACAAAAGCCGAAAAGATGCGAAAAAACGCATTGGATTATGTTTTTTTAGAAAAAAATACAATCCTTTAAAAAAATATCGGAAAAACAAATTTCTCTATGGAAACGATTTAATGGACGCAAAACAAACAAATAAAAATTCAAAGAGTTCAAGTTTTTACGGAAATAAATTTTAAAATCAAAATTAAATACGTTAGTTCTCTCTTTTTGGAGTATTTTTCCTCCTTTTTGGTGAGTTTCTAATGGCCGTTTTTGAGAAATTATGAATTTTATTGATGTTTTTTCTTGCTTTCCTAAAGAACGACACAAATTATCAAAATTTTTAACTAAAATTATTAAAACAATTAAATTGCTAAAAGATCCAAATGAAAAATAAGACTGAATTCGAGAATTTCATAAATACGAATTTTTGGTAAATTAACAAGCAGTGATTTGCTTTTTTCCAATTTTCAATAAAGCAAAAAAAAACCTATTGGCATATCGCATGCTTTCAGCAACGCGATCAGAACTGAACAGTAAATTCGTTTTATTCATTGTATTTTAGAAGTTGAAACTAAAAAGAATGAGTTTATTTCATATAAAAAATCACATGAATATAAAATTATTCAACATTCTTGTGAATAGAAAAGAAAAAATAACTTATTTTATAAAGAGTATAAACCAACGTAAAAGAAAAATAACCCATTTGTTCTAAATTGGTTAAAAGATATTTTTCAGTTTGGCTGCACTTAGCTTTGAGTTGTTCAAGGGTATGAGCACTTTTAAGATTTTGTTTCTACGCATTTTGTAAAATCCAATACTGGTTGAAATTAGCATGAAAAAGTAAAGGGGTAATTTCCTCTAAAAAATGTTCAACTCCTTTTGCTTTTATTTTATTCAACTCTTTTTGCTTTTATTTCAACAGAAATTAGAGTCAGAACTTGAACCTCACCCAGGCTTTCCAAGTTTTTCGAAAGCAGTTGACCAAAATCCGCGTACGATGGATTGATGGAATTAGAAATGGTAACTAAAAATTTGCAAAAAATTAACGGTCAAAATTTAAAATTTTTTCAGGAAATAAATAATTTAGATAAGTTTTTAAAGAGCATGGGTTTATTTAAAATTGACAAAAAGGCTTTGATGTAACAAAATTAAATGTTTTAAAACAAAAGTAGTTATTTTTAAAAAATCATTGTGCTTCTATCAGTTGCAATTTTATCCTAATTTAGTAATCTACTAATAAATTATGAAGCAAGCATTAAGCCCATTTGATGCATTTTTTTTTACAAATGCTGCAAAGTTTTTAAAAAAATAAACAAACCATCTAATGAGTTTAATGTGAGCAAAGCTAAAATAATTTTTTTTTTTAATTAAAAATGTTATTAAAAATTAATTTTTTTTTAAAAAGTTATTTGGTATAATGATTATTAAAATTAACTTAATTTTTTTCTTAAAAATTAATTTTTTTTTAAAAAGTTATTTGGTATAATGATTATTAAAATTAACTTAATTTTTTTCTTAAAAATTAATTTTTTTTTAAAAAGTTATTTGGTATAATGATTATTAAAATTAAGTTAATTTTTTTCTTAAAAATTAATTTTTTTTTAAAAAGTTATTTGGTATAATGATTATTAAAATTAAGTTAATTTTTTTTCTTAAAAATCAATTTAATTTTAAAAATTGATGTGCTAAAATAATTATTAAAATTAAGTTAATTTTTTTCTTAAAAATCAATTTAATTTTAAAAATTGATGTGCTAAAATAATTATTAAAATTAACTTAATTTTTTTCTTAAAAATCAATTTAATTTTAAAAATTGATGTGCTAAAATAATTATTAAAATTAACTTTTTTTATTTAACTAATTTATCTAGGAGTAAACTAAAATCTTATGCAAACATATATCGTAACGTTTATAAAAATTAAAATTGATGGTTTTTTACTTTCACCCTTTGTATCAATCCAAAGGAAAGTAAGCAAAAAAGGGTTTGCGCCAGCATTGGAAATTTCCAAATCGATGAACCCTCTCCCAGCGATTACGGCGGAAACTATTCGCCAAATAGCCGGTACTGTTCAATTCGTTCAACCGAGTGAAACCCCACTCCAAACTACGGCTAGGCTGTTTCAAGAGGGATACATCACTTTCGCAGATAAGCTAAAAGCTCGTCATGAGGCACTGGAAGACGGAAAAAAAATGGATTTGATGAGAAAAATCGATGACCATATCGGTAACAACTATAGAAGTTTAGCGGAAAAGCCCGAGGAAGAACTTAAAAAATTGTTTGTACTTCCTTCGCAAACAAAAAATCCCGTTAAATTAGACCCCCAATATTTATCATTGGAAAACGCAAGGTTTCATATTTCGGAGTATCACCATAAGGTACTGGAAAATGTTCGAATACTTTCATCGATTCAGAATAAACCGTTATCTTCTCATGGAGATACTTTGTCTTCGTTTTTTGTAAACTTAAAAAAATATCAAGTTTTAACTAGTGGTTTCACGAAGGCGTTTGCCAGCTCGAATCAAGCACAGCTGTTAGATTTGGATCTTGAGACATTTGCAGCTTTAAAAAGGAAACAAATATTCTCTATTCCAGTTTTAGAGGATTTAGATAATCCTTCAAAAAATATCAGTGAAATATTTTTTAATTATCCCGCAAGCTTTTCATTAGAAACTATTCCAGATGAAATACCAGAGAAAATAAGATTTAAGGTCCAAGCGACCACCTTACACAAACTAAGGTCAGTATCTGAAATTCAAGAAAAAATGGTAGAGCTTAAAGCAATAGTTATCGATAGTAACTATCTAACAAAACTAATCGAAGCTATTTATATGATAACTCCCACTAATACCGCATATTTATCACATAGTGCACTGAGCGCTTTTGCTATCGGGACAGAGCTTGACGAAAGTTTGAAACAACTAAATTTTACAAATTTCATTTGTGAACCTGTTTATACAGATCTACTTGGCCGTTCTTTTCGAATGGTTGAAGAGGACGCTAGATTAAATCGGACAAAAAATAAACAATTAATAAGTCGTCTTGAGGAAAAAGAACAAGAGTTAAAAAAAGCTAAAAACGATCATGACGCGGAAATGTCTCATATAAAACTCGAGGTTACAAAGTTGCAGGGTCTTGATTCTGTACAAAAAGAAGCAATTACTACTTTGCGCCAAAGTGAACAACTTTATAGTACATTACTAACTCAGAGCACGGCAAGGGCTGAGGAATATGGTATAGCACGTGGTCGTTTAGAAGAAGAAAAAGGTAATTTAAGTTTAAAACTTCAAGAAAAAGCAACGAAATTGACTCTTTTAAAAACAAGAGTCGAAACTTTACAAATTCAAAAATTGGACCTTGAAAAGCAGCTAAACGAGTTACAAGTACGTGTGGGTTCTTTTACCGAAATTGGTAAGACGTTAGAAGAAAAATTAAACCGAACCCAAAAGAGTCTTACCCAAGGCGAGCAGCAAATTCAAGCTTTGGAAAATGAGTTAGATCTTAAAGAAAAAAAGATCCAAAACGCCGTGTTTAACTTGACTCTTTTAGGAACTAAATTCGAAGCCACTGAAGAGGCTTTGAAAGTAGCCAATGTTACTTTAGACCAAACGAGAACTATGCTTGAGCAAGAAGTTAAAGATCGTTCAAAATTAACTGATATTTTAACTATGATCAGCGACATGCAAGGTAAATTATCGATGATTGAAGTTGCAAAAGTTCCGCAGGCTGTTGACTTAATAACTCAGAAACATTATCAGGATGCATTTCAAAATCAATTCGAGGTTGCGAAATTTCAAGCGCAGCAGGCTAACAAAAAGGTAACGCCCCAAAAAAATCTGGCTGAATGGCAAAAGTGTACGGCTTGGCTGTCTACACCTACAAGCCCTTCTCCTACTAATCAGTCTCCTACAACTCATTCTCCGACAAGTCCGTCAAATGAACCAAGTAGCAGTGATGCGATCGTTCCAGTTTTAAATACTCTTACAGCGAGGCCTGCAACTAGACCCGGATCATATGATGATAGCAGCTTATATATTCCTGCTCCAACGGCTGGGCCCCAATTGCAACGAGGCATGGACGATTGCTTTGCAACTCGCACAAATACCAATTTATCGTTTAGAGAAAATGTCTCACCAAGATTATCTCCGCAAAATTCACAAAGTAATTCTCCAACTCTTAGTAAGTTCGAAAATCACAGAGACGGTCTGGGTGAATTTCACGATACGTTTGACGGAGACGTTTGTTAGTATGAATTGTTTATGATAAAAAATCTACCTCTTTTTTTAAAAGAGGTAGATTTTTACCGTTTTTAAATTTTACCGTTTTAAAATGGGAAAACTTTTTTATAAAATATTTTTTATTTAGTTATTTTTAGTAATGTTTCTTCATACACGTTTTCTTACTTTGCCTGCCAAAGAAGGGGGTCCAATTCTTCCTTTATCAACTGATGTTGTCGATCCTTTCCTTGTAAGTTGTTTAAGCTATGTTTCGTCTCAATACGTACAAGCCCAGTTTATTACATTTTTTGTAGCGAAATTCACTCGTCTTTTTCTTTTAACAAAAGCTGATAAAGAAGTTCTTTTTCGTTTAAATGAGAGTCATGAATCTTTTAAAAAAGCGAATTCTTTTCCAAATCAAAAAAAAAATAGAACAATTAAGCTATTATATATTTTTTATAATTCTAATTTTTTTTATCAAAATTGCAAAAATTTGTTTGAAAATCCAGATTTTTTGCTTAGTTTTAAAAATAACCCTGAAAAAATAAAGTTAGAAATAGATGATCTTTTAGGCGATTTTATTTTTACAAAACTCGAAAGTGATCGAATTTTATTATTTGCCCAAAGATATTGTTATTTAGGATTGATTTTAAATCCGTTTTTTAATAATTTTAAATTATTATTTCCCGCTTTTTTGAACGCGGGCTTTATCGATTTATTTTCTAATTTATTATTTTTATTATTTTGTTATGGTCCTTTTGGGAAATCTCATGATGATTTTGATCAAAAATTTTTAAGCATTGAAGTTTTTGTCCCATTAGTTTTAGAAGCATTGAATTCCATGAGTGATGAAAATGATTTATTTTACTTTTCTTCTATCGAATAAAAAAAATATTCGAGATGTTTTTCGAGTTGTACGCCATTAGATACAACTCGAAAAACGAATTTTGGAATGCGAAAGAAAAATCTTCATGAAAAAACTTAGACGAAACTTTGAGAAGTTTCATTTTTACTTTTGTTTAGGAGACTAAACATTTTCCATTTTGTCGGAATGAAATCATCTTTCAATTTTTTTTCAGACCTTGTATACTAAGAGAAGATAAAAAACGCGGGATAGAGCAGCCTGGTAGCTCGCAAGGCTCATAATCTTGAGGTCGTAGGTTCGAATCCTACTCCCGCTAAAAGAATTTTCGAAAAAAGATGAAAAAATATTATTTTTTTTGACTTTTTTCTTCTAGTAGCTCTTGTAATCGTCTAAGACTTTGGCGAAGTTGTTTATTTTCTTCGATTAAATCGGCAATGAAAGAAAAATCATTTTCTTTTTGCTCAACGATTGGTTTTTGATTTTTTTCAGAAGAGAAAAGGCTTTTCATTTTTTTAATGAAAGGAAGATTGAAAATTACTTGATGTATGGCTAACTTTTGGCAATTTTGAAATAATTTTTTCCAACTAAGAAACCAATAAACGCCATAAAATAAAGTAAATAAAAACGGAGGAAACCCAATTCCAAGTAAATTTTGGGAACCAATAAATAAAATGGTAGATGACGGATCGATACTTCGAATCCCCCAAAGTGCTATCACTAAATCAGGACTAAAAAAAACTGGATAAGCCCCAATTTTGGTGTTTAAAATCTTTTCAAAAATTGAGGGAGAAATTAGATCCAACACCGGAAATCGTTTTTGAAACATTTGGGTAACATTTTGTTTTATCCAAGAAACGCCCCGGAAACCAAAAAAGGTGGGTTCGTCCATTAACTCTGAAGCAAGCACCCTTTCTGGAAAAATTAAAAAACATACAAACGTTACCGAAAGAGCAATCAATGGAACGGAAATTTTTCGACCATAATAATATTGATTTTTGCTTGATTTGCAAAATGAAAAATCAATAAATTCTGAAGACGCTAAAGGGTCCCGAGAAACTTCAGCAAAAAGAAGAAAATTATCAAAACTCATAAAAGATATTCCTTTTTCATGGGAAGAATTAACTTTAAACTTATTTGGTTGGTAAAATGAAACAACCAAATAAATAATAATAAAATTTTACCAACTTGATTTTGTTACACCTGGTAATAAACATTGGTGTGCCATTTCACGAAGACAATGTCTAGATAAACCAAAATCACGTGAATAACCACGAGAACGTCCCGTTAATAAACAACGATTACGAACACGAACTGGGGAACTATTTCTAGGTAATTTTTGTAATTGACGATGAATTGACAACTTTTCTTCAAATGATTCAGCTTGTTTCATTTGTTCTAAAAGTTCAACACGTTTTGATAAAAATTTTTGAACTAAAACTTGACGGTTTCGTTCACGTTCAATCATTCCTTTTTTAGCCATAAATTTATTTTAAAAATTAATTTTTTCCTTTGATGTTTTTTAAAAGGAAAAATTCATAATGAATTTTTCATTTACTAAATAAATTTTATCAAATATAAAGTAAATGTTCAAGTTTTAACGTTTTTTTATGCAATTTTACCCCTAAGGGAATTCGAATCCCTGTTTCCTCCGTGAAAGGGAGATGTCCTAGGCCTCTAGACGATAGGGGCTTTTTTTTATTAATCTACTCTTATAATAAGTTGTTTTTTATAAAAAGTCAAGAGGAACTATATATTAAAATTTTCAAAAATATGCATTTCAAAAATTATAATTGATTTTTGTTTTTTTTCCATGATAAAATATAAGACAATTTCAATATCATTTTTGATATTAAATTTTTAAAACTATTACATAATTTTAAATTAATTAATTTTTTGCAAAACTAAAAAATTATGACTCGTGTAAAACGTGGTTCTGTAGCTCGTAACAGACGTAAAAAAATTTTTAAAATGACAGAAGGATTCCGCGGTTCTGGTTCTTCAATGTTCAGAATGGCTAATCAGCAAAATATGAAAGCATTACGCTATGCTTACCGTGGTCGTAATGAACGTAAACGTCAAATTCGTTCATTATGGATTTCTCGTATTAATGCTGTTGCCCGAGAATATGGTTTAACGTATAGTACTTTAATTCATAAACTAAAATCTTTAAATATTTTACTAAATCGAAAAATTATTTCTCAATTAGCGATTCGTGATAAAGAAGCGTTTAAACAATTAATTACAATTCTTTAAAAGAATTTCGAAAATTAAACTTTCTAAAAAATTATGGTTGAAAAACGTTCAAAAAAATTAAGTGTACAAGGAAAAGGCTCTCGCCCAAACACTTTACAAAATACTATTGATTACAAAAATGTTTTATTATTAAGAAAATTTATTACAATTGAAGGAAAAATCCTTCCACGCCGTTTAAGTTCTTTAACAGCAAAACAACATCGTGCTGTAGCAAAAGCTATTAAAAATGCACGAATGATGGGATTACTACCGTTTGTAAATAAAGATTAATATCTTTTAGTTTCGTTGATTGGCTAACTAATCAACGAAAAGTTTGTTTGCATGAAAAAAGACACTTTTTTTGTAACTGTTATTTTTCCGAAATGAAAAAAATAACAAAATAGAATTATTAAATAGGTTATAAAATCACGTCTTATAGGACTTGAACCCATGACATCAGGTTTTGGAAACCTGCGTTCTACCAACTGAACTAAAGACGTTTTGAATCGGGATGACAGGATTCGAACCTGCGACCTCTTATTCCCAAAACAAGAGCGCTACCAAACTGCGCTACATCCCGATAACTTATATAAACATTTATATCTTTTTTTTACATCGAATACAAGGAATATTTTTTATTTTTAAGATTTACAATTATTTTAATTAATTAATATTTTTTGGTTTTGTTATTAAAAAATTTTAAACAAACAAATAATGGATATATATAATAAATATATATCCCAATTTATTTTTTGGGATAAGACCAAAACTCAAATTTTTTTTAAAAAAAAGGAGTATCTTATGAAAGATTTTACGACTTATTTATCAACAGCACCAGTAATGACTATGTGCGGCTCGTTAGTCCAAGTTTAGTTTGAAATAACTCGACAACCGATAATTTTTCCGTTAGTTTTATCATTAAAGGAAAGAAAACTATTTTTTTCATATAGGCGCCAATAAAGCTGATCCTATCGACCCTACGCAGGTCTGAAAGCACATAAGCAACCAATTAAATTGGTTGCCCCTAACTTAAGAGACTGATTATCAAAAAAGTTAAAGCGGGGATGAAAACGACAAAAGACGAGATGATACCAACTCAATTGTCGTGAGCAAGAATCTCATAACCGATTCTGGACTAAGATAATATCAAGGAAAAGGAAATCGTTGATTGCCTCAAGCAATGCATGATGGCAATCAACAATTGCATCGTGGAGTAGAAAAACAAACCATCGTTAATAACCTTCGTAATACTGGCATATCGAAATATGTATCACATTTAATAATGTTTGCCGCGAAACAAACAAAATTGAAAATCGGTATCTCCCAAATATAAGAGAGGGTAAAGTTCAGCAGATTATAGTCTCGAGCTGATGCGTAACTTGGAACCCCGGAGGAAAGATGGACTCTAAAGGATTCATGATGAAAAAAATGGAACGAGAAAATCTATCAAGAATTCTTTTCAAAAAAGTAAGGAATCACCGAATATTTTTGATAGAGTAAGATGGTTTAAAAAGCGAAGGCCTACCTCGAAATGACGAGGAATGCCAAAAAAAGGACGGGGTAATTCCCAGGATATGCTGACGTAAATCGCAATTTCTCAATTAGACAATCAAAGGTTGTGCAGAAGCTCAAACAATTTACTGAGGAATTAGAACAACCAATGATGAATGTGTCATCTTCAAAAAAGGATTCCTCAATCCTTTTTTTGTGGTCTTAGAGAAATTGAGTAGCCGTGTGCGGTGAAAATCGCACGCACGGTTTCGGAGGAGAGACTTTTCTTGGTAACAAGAAAGTCGACTCTAATTATTAGTGTAAGTTTTGTTGCTAGTTTATTAATTGAAATTAATAGATTTTTTCCAGATGCATTAATTTTTGCATTTTAATCTAATTTTTTTATCGCGCTTTTAAAAGTGCGATAAAAGAATTAAAATTTTTTACCTTGATGAAGAAAAATTTTTCATTTTGTTTATTTTTTAATTTACATTTATGCCTACTATTCAACAATTAATTCGTTCGGCAAGAAAAAAGCTTACTCAAAAAACAAAATCGCCAGCGCTAAGTTCTTGTCCACAAAGACGTGGAGTTTGTACTCGAGTTTATACCACAACTCCAAAAAAACCGAACTCAGCTCTTCGAAAAGTTGCTCGTGTTCGTTTAACTAGTGGATTTGAAATTACTGCTTATATTCCAGGTGTTGGACATAACCTTCAGGAGCATTCTGTAGTTTTAGTTCGTGGTGGACGTGTTAAAGATTTACCAGGTGTTCGTTATCATATTGTTCGTGGAACTTTAGATGCTGCGGGAGTAAAAGATCGTAATCAAAGTCGTTCAAAATATGGTGTGAAAAAGCCTAAAAAATAATTAATTAAAAATCTAATTTATTATAAGGAGATTCAAAAAGTATGTCACGTCGTCGTACTGCAAAAAAACGTTTATTAACCCCGGATCCAATTTATGATAGTCGTTTACTTCATATGGTTGTTAATCGAATTATGAAAAGCGGCAAAAAATCTGTTGCTTATAAAATTTGTTATGAAGCAATGACTGATATTTCTGAAGTAACCAAACAAGATCCTGTATTAATTTTAGAACAAGCTATTCGAAATGCAACTCCTGTAGTTGAATTAAAAGCTCGTCGTGTTGGTGGTGCAACTTATCAAGTACCTATCGAAGTTCAAGCTGAGCGCGGAAGTACGTTAGCGATTCAATGGATTTTAAATGCTGCAAGATCTAGATCAGGCAGAGATATGGTTTCAAAATTAAAAGGTGAACTTTTAGACGCAGCAAAAAATATTGGTGGTGCGATTCGTAAACGTGATGAGGTTCATAAAATGGCTGAGGCGAATAAAGCGTTTGCTAAATATCGTTTTTAAATTCTTAAAAGAAAAAAATCTTGAAATTTTTTTTTCTTTCAGGATATTTTATAGATGGATCATTTTTTGATCTTTAAAAAAACATAAAGATTCAGTTTTTAAAAACTTAAAACTTTATTCTTAAAAAAATAAAGTAGTATATCAACAAAACTTTAAAATTTTTGTTAAAAAATATTTAAAATTAATAGGAGAAATTATTATGGCACGTGGAAAATTTGAACGTAAAAAACCACACGTAAATATCGGTACTATTGGTCACGTAGACCATGGTAAAACTACTTTAACAGCGGCTATTACAATGACTTTAGCAGCTATTGGTGGTGCTGTAGGTAAAAAATATGATGAGATTGATTCAGCGCCAGAAGAAAAAGCACGTGGTATTACTATTAATACTGCTCACGTAGAATATGAGACTGAAAATCGTCATTACGCACACGTAGATTGTCCTGGCCACGCTGATTATGTTAAAAACATGATTACGGGTGCTGCTCAGATGGATGGTGCTATTTTAGTTGTATCGGGCGCAGATGGTCCAATGCCACAAACAAAAGAACATATTCTATTAGCTAAACAAGTAGGGGTTCCAAATATTGTTGTTTTCTTAAATAAAGAAGATATGGTTGATGATCCTGAATTATTAGAGTTAGTTGAATTAGAAGTTCGCGAAACCTTAGATAAATATGAATATCCGGGAGATGAAATTCCAGTAGTTCCTGGCTCAGCATTATTAGCATTAGAAGCTGTAGTTGCAAACCCAAATATTAAAAGTGGTGAAAATAAATGGGTAGATAAAATTTATAAATTAATGCAATCAGTTGATACGTATATTCCAACACCTCAACGTGAAACTGATAAACCATTCTTAATGGCAGTTGAAGATGTTTTTTCGATTACTGGTCGTGGTACTGTAGCTACTGGTCGTGTAGAACGAGGAACTATTAAAGTTGGTGATAACATCGAAATCGTTGGTTTAATGGAAACTACAAAAGCAACAACAGTTACTGGTTTAGAAATGTTCCAAAAAACTCTTGAAGAAAGTGTAGCTGGTGACAACGTAGGTGTTTTATTACGTGGTGTTCAAAAAACTGACATTCAACGTGGTATGGTTTTAGCAAAACCAGGTACGATTACTCCTCATACTAAATTTGATTCCCAAGTTTATATTTTAACAAAAGAAGAAGGTGGTCGTCATACCCCATTTTTCTCGGGTTACCGCCCACAGTTTTATGTAAGAACAACTGATGTTACTGGTAAAATTGAATCTTTTACTGCTGATGATGGTAGTACAACACAAATGGTTATGCCTGGTGATCGTATTCGAATGGTAGTTGAACTTATTCAACCAATTGCGATTGAAAAAGGAATGCGTTTCGCTATTCGTGAAGGTGGTCGTACTGTAGGTGCAGGTGTAGTATCAGCTATTCTTAAGTAATTTTTTAATTTATCAAAAATTAAAAAATTTTAGAACAATAAAATGTGTTCTAAATTCATTAATAAGAAATTAAATTTAGTAAGAGTAATTTTTTTATGAACCTTTTTTCAACAGTAAAACAAATTGAAACGGCTCAAATGAAACAAAACTTACCTACATTATTAGTAGGTGATACTGTTGCAGTTGGGGTTTTAATTCAAGAGGGGAATAAGCAACGTGTACAAACTTATCAAGGTGTTATTATTGCGCAACATCGTTCTGGATTAAATTCAACAGTTACTGTTCGAAAAGTATTCCAAGGCGTTGGAGTTGAGAGAGTTTTTCCTGTTCATTCCCCAATTATTCAAAAATTTGAAGTTATTCGTCGTGCTAAAGTCCGTCGAGCAAGATTATATTATCTACGTGACCGTGTAGGTAAAGCTACTCGTCTAAAAGAAAAATTTGATTCAAATTCATAGAAAGTGTTTTTGAAAAATAAACACTGCAAATTAGACAAAAACTTTATTATTTAAAAAACGATTTTTTAGTTAGCTTATTCCAAAGGAATAAGCTAACTAAACTTTTAAAAACAAAGTAAAAAAATAATTTTTTCTCTTTTTGATTATCAAAAAGAAAAAATAAATAGCAATTTTAAATATGACGGAACAAAATTTAAAAAAAAATGAAATTGTAGAGAATCTTAAATCTGCAATTCGTCGTGATATTGTAATTGGATCGAGAAGATTTAGCAATTATTGGTGGGCTTCCGTTTTATCATTAGGCGGTTTAGGGTTTTTATTAACTGGTATTTCAAGTTATTTACAGCTTAATTTGTTACCATTTATTAATTATCAAGATATTCAATTATTTCCACAAGGATTGGTTATGTCGTTTTATGGCATTTTAGCTTCAATTTTAAGTCTTTATTTATGGGCTTGTATTGGTTGGAGTATTGGTGGCGGATTTAATGAATTTAATAAAAAAGAAGGATTTGTTCGAATTTTTCGTTGGGGTTTCCCTGGAAAAAATCGTCGAATTGAATTAGTTTATTCATTAAATGAAATTGATTGCATTCGTGTTGATTTACAAGAAGGTTTGAACCCACGTCGATCAATTTATTTAAGATTAAAAGGAAAAAGAGATATTTTATTAACACGTATCGGTCAACCTTTAACTTTAGAAGAAATTGAAAAAGAAGCAGCTGATCTTGCTCGATTTTTACAAGTTGGATTAGAAGGAATTGCTTAATACGGTAAAGACGCTATTGTGCTTTGTTAATCAGCAGAGCACATAAATTTAATTGATTAAAGTTTTAAATCTATTTACTTGCTTTTTAAGGCTAGTTTAAAAAATTTTGTGTTATTAACACAAATTATTAAAATTTGAATCAAAACAGCCCATAATTTATATTTAAGACTTTTCAAGAACTTACTTTATATTTGTTTCTTATGTTTAACCAATTTTGGAAATCTTCAATTCGAACTTATAATAATTTAATTGATTTATCAAAACAATTAGATGGGTTAAAAAATGATATTGAAGAGTTGTCAAATCAAAAAGTTTTATCGAGTCGTTCGTATAAAATTGTTATTGATTATTTAACTTCTCGATTGCTAATTCTTACAAATCGATTCTCATTAATTCAAAAAGATTTTTCAGTAAATCAAAAATTAATTCAAATTCAAGAAATTTTTCGTTTTTTTCCAACTAATCAAATTATTGCCGAAAAAACATTAGAAGAAAAACAAATTTTTGAATTATTTGAGTATATTGAAAATGAATTATTTTCGATTAAAAAAAATTTAGGATTAGAAAAACAACGATTAATTCCGATGAATTCATTAGGTTTCTATTCTCTTCCTAACCCTCAATCCCAAAAAAATCGAAAAAGAAAATTTTTAAAACGAGCAACTGAAAGAACGGGATTAGTTCCGCGATCTATTATTCGTACATTACGCCGATTTTTTATTCAATTAAATTCATCTTCGGAATCTTTAATTGTTCAAGAATTTAGAATTTCACGTTATCAAGGTTTAGTTTCTTTACGAACATTTTTAACTCTCGCCTTAGTTCCGAGTCTTTTAAGTGAAATTAGCAAAACATTGGTTTTTAAACCTCTTATTGAATATCTTTGGAATAAAAATCAAACAGAAATTTTTTTAAATCATTCGCAACAAGAACGTGCTTTTCAACAATTAAAAGATTTTGAAGAACAATTATATTTTGAAGAATTATTAAGTCATGTTGAAGATTTTGAAAAATTAATTGGGAATCGAGATTTTGATCTTGAAGGGAATCAAGGAGTAAGAATTTCAGAAAAAATGCTTGAAATTGCAAAAGAATATAATCATGAAACTCTTGATTGTTTAATTCGAATTTGTGGTGATATTAGTTTTTTTATAGCTTTAGTTGCTTTAGGATGGTTATTACGCCCACAATTAATTATTTTACAATCATTTATTACTGAATTTTTATATGCTTTAAGTGATACTACAAAATCTTTTTTTATTATTTTATTAACTGAATTATTAGTCGGTTTCCATTCTTTAAACGGATGGGAAGTATTTTTAAAATCAATGCTCGAGCGTTTCGGTCTTCCTGAAAATGAAGAATTTATTATGTTATGCATTGCTACTTTCCCAGTTTTATTGGATACTGCTTTTAAATATTGGATCTTCCGTTATTTAAATAAACTTTCTCCTTCAACTGTAGTAACTTATCATAGTATGATTGAATAATTTTTTGGTTTACTTTTATAAGTAAACCAAAAACCTGAAAAAATAAACATATTTAAACTTTTTGTTTCTTTATTGTGATGTTTGTTATCTGTATCATTCTTATTTAATGAAGTCTATCAATAAATAAATTCAAACCATTTTAAACGTATCAAATTTTATGATGATTGATTTAGTTAAATATCCTGTTTTAACAGAAAAATCAGTACGATTGATTGAAAATAATCAATATGTTTTTGATGTGGATTTACGATTAAATAAACCACAAATTAAAAAAGCAATTCAAGATCTTTTTCAAGTTACAGTTTTGTCTGTAAATACACATTGTCCACCAAGAAAAAAACGTCGTTTAGGCGCTTTTGTAGGTAGTAAAACTCGCTATAAACGGGCAATTATTACTTTAAAAGCTGGTGATACTATTCAGTTATTCCCAAATACTGACAATTAAAAAAGATCAATTTTTTTTCTTTTAAGCTTTGTAGTTTTTGAAGTTTAAAATTTTTAACAAAATTAATAAATTTTATTTTTACAGAAAATTATTATGGGTATTCGTTTTTATCGTGCATATACGCCGTCAACAAGACACTGCTCTGTTTCTTCATTTGAAGAGATTACTACTAATAAGCCCGAAAAATCATTAACTAAATGGGTAAAAAGAGCTCAAGGTCGAAATAATAGAGGTGTGATTACCAGCCGTTATCGCGGTGGTGGTCATAAACAATTATATCGTCAAATTGATTTTAAACGAGATAAAATCGGTATTTCAGCAAAAGTTATTTCGATCGAATATGATCCAAATAGAAATGCGAGAATTGCTTTATTACATTATAAAGATGGTGAAAAACGCTACATTTTAGCACCAAAAGGTTTACAAGTAGGTGAAATTCTTCTTTCAAATTTCCAAGCACCCATTCAAATTGGAAATGCATTACCATTATGGAATATTCCATTAGGAACAGAAATTCATAATATTGAATTACAACCAGGTGGTGGAGGTGAATTAGTTCGCGCAGCTGGAACCTTAGCTCAATTAGTAGCAAAAGAAGGAAATTATGCAACTTTACGTTTACCATCTGGTGAAGTTCGTTTAATTTCTAAAAATTGTTGGGCAACTGTAGGTCAAGTAGGAAATATTGATATTAACAATATTATTATTGGAAAAGCTGGTAAAATGCGTTGGCGTGGAAAAAAACCACATGTTCGAGGAAGTGTAATGAACCCGGTTGATCACCCACATGGTGGTGGTGAAGGCAAATGTCCAATTGGTCGTTCTCGTCCAGTAACTCCATGGGGAAAACCAGCATTAGGCGTAAAAACACGTAAACCAAAAAAATACAGTAACGCGTTAATTATTCGTCGACGTGATTAAAGTTTTATTTATTATTAATTAACTTGGAATAATTTCACTTGGAATAATTTCAAATGAAATTATTGCAAATGAAATGATTGTTGATATTATCCATTCTTAGAGTTGTTCACTTAAATAAATAACACAAGGCTGGCTTTCGCCCAAGCACAAATCGTTGAAAGTTTTCATGAAGAGATTTCGTATTCGAATGAAAAATTTTTCAAAGTTAACTTAAAATTATTTTAAAGATAAGGAAAGAAAAAAATGGCACGTTCATTAAAAAAAGGTCCTTTTGTTACGGATCATCTTCTTCAAAAAATTGAAAAGATGAATGATCAGGGTGATAAAAAAGTAATTACTACCTGGTCACGAGCTTCTACCATTGTTCCAATTATGATTGGTCATACAATCGCGGTTCATAATGGCAAAGAGCATATCCCTGTTTTTATTACAGATCAAATGGTTGGTCATAAATTAGGTGAATTTGCTCCAACGCGTACGTTTCGAGGTCACGTTAAATCAGATAAAAAGACAAAGCGTTAAATTTTAAATATTAATAGATAAACTTCAATATTTATTTATGGGACAAAAAATTCATCCTTTAGGTTTACGATTAGGTATTACCCAAAAACCACGTTCATATTGGTATGCACCTACTGAACAATATGCTTATTTAGCTGTTGAAGATCAACACATTCGAACTTTATTACAAAAGAATTATAAAGAAGCCGGCATTGCTCAAATTACAATTCAACGAAAATTAAATCAAATTTATGTTGAAATTTATGCGGCAAGACCTGCAGTTTTTGTGGGTAAAGATCCAAAAGGTATTGATTCATTACGCGTTAAATTAGAACAAAAATGTATTAATTTCCGGACTGATCTTATAAAACATTTTGGTGATTCTTTCTTTAATGAGGAACGCGGAACAATTTTATTTAAAAATCCAAAAATTGTTTTACAAATTACAGAACGATTAAATCCAGAAGATGATGCTTCGTTTTTAGGCGATTTTGTTGTAGAACAATTAGAAAAACGTGTTGCTTTTCGTCGCGCTATTCGACAAGCAATGCAACGTGCTGAACGAGCAAAAGTTAAAGGAATTAAAATTCAAGTATCTGGTCGTTTAAATGGCGCGGAAATTGCTCGTACTGAATGGATACGCGAAGGTCGTGTACCTCTACAAACTTTACGTGCTGATATCGATTATTCTTATAAAACAGCACAAACTATTTACGGAATTTTAGGAGTAAAAGTTTGGGTATTTAAAAATGATAATTCGATTTAATAAACATTAAAATTATTTTAGTAAATATGCTGAAATTAATTAAGCATAATTTTTTTTAGTAAGTATTTACGTCTATAAACACGAAGCAAAATGTATTTTTCTTTTTAAGTTTTTTAATTTAAGAAAAAAAATCATTTTGAATTTAAATATTAACTTTTTTATTAAATTTATGTTAAGTCCAAAACGAACAAAATATCGTCGTCCACATCGTGGAAACTTTAAAGGAAAAGCATCTTCTGGAAATACTGTAGTTTTTGGAGATTTTGGATTACAAGCAGCCGAGCCCGCATGGGTTACTGCTCGACAACTCGAAGCAAGTCGTCGTGTTTTAACACGTTATATTCGTCGTGGTGGGAAAATTTGGATTAGAATTTTCCCAGATAAAGCGATTACAATTCGTCCGGCAGAAACACGTATGGGTTCAGGGAAAGGTTCTCCTGAATATTGGGTTGCTGTAGTAAAACCAGGAACTATGATGTTCGAAATTACTGGTATTACAGAACAAACAGCTCGTGAAGCCTTAAAAATTGCATCTTCAAAAATGCCAATGAAAACCCAATTTGTTTTAAAAAAAATTAATTTTTTAATTTTATCTTAAAAAATTTGGAAAGGAAAAAATGATTCAACCACAAACTTATTTAAATGTTGCTGATAATACAGGTGCTAAACAAATTATGTGTATTCGTGTTTTAGGGTCTGCTTCAGCAAGAATTGGTGATACAATTATTGCTGTTGTTAAAGAAGCTTTACCGAATATGCCTGTAAAAAAATCAGAAGTAGTTACTGCTGTTGTAGTTCGTACAAAGAATGGTACGCAAAGATCAAATGGAAGTTATATTCGATTTGATGAAAATGCCGCTGTTATTATCACAAAAGAAGGAAATCCACGCGGAAGTCGTGTATTTGGACCAGTTGCTCGTGAATTACGTGATAAAAATTTTTCAAAAATTGTTTCTTTAGCTCCTGAAGTTATTTAATTTAGAAAACTTTAAACATCAATAATTATTTACTGTGTTTTATAAATTTATTTATCAAATTTAATATATGGCACAAAGATTAAAACAATTTTATTTAGAAAAAGTTACTCCAAAACTTACACAACAATTTAATTACAAAAATACTCACGAAGTTCCTCGGTTAGAGAAAATTGTAATTAATCGTGGATTAGGTGATGCATCTCAAAACGCAAAAGTCCTTGAATCATCATTAAATGAATTGAGTATTATTGCCAGTCAACGTGGAATTGTTACTCGTTCACGTAAAGCAATCGCTGGTTTTAAAATTCGTGAAAAAATGCCTGTTGGTGTTTCAGTAACATTACGTGGAGAAAAAATGTATGCTTTTTTAGATCGTTTAATCAATTTAGCACTTCCACGTATTCGTGATTTCCAAGGTGTTAGTCCAAAAAGTTTTGATGGTCGTGGAAATTACAGTTTAGGATTAGAAGAACAATTAATGTTCCCAGAAATTAATTATGATCAAATTGATCAAATTCGAGGAATGGATATTTCAATTGTTACTACTTGTACTTCTGATGAAGAAGGTGTAGCCCTTTTAAAAAATTTAGGTATGCCTTTTAGAAATAAATAATTTCATTATTCGATTATTAATAGGTGAGGTTTAATCATGTTAAATGATACAATTAGCGATCTACTTACTCGTGTAAGAAATGCTATTTTAGTAAAAAGTCAAAACGTTTTAGTTCAAAAAACAAATACAGCGAAAGAAATTTGTCAAATTTTACTTCGTGAAGGATTTATTGAATCTTTTGCCGACAGTACTACTGGATTAATTGAAATTCGTTTAAAGTATTTAGGACGTGAACGTAAATCGTGTATTACAAATTTAAAACGCATTAGTAAACCAGGTTTACGCGTTTATTCAAATTCAAAAGATATCCCACAAATTTTAGGTGGCTTAGGTATTGTTATTTTATCAACCTCAAATGGTTTAATGACTGATAAAGAAGCAAAAGCAAAAAAAGTTGGCGGCGAATTACTATGCTCTATTTGGTAATTTAGTATCTTTTATTATTTAATTATTTATTTTTCTTATTTTTAAAACTTTTTCTTATGAAAGTTCGTTCATCAGTAAAAAAAATTTGTGATAAATGTCGTTTAATTCGTAGACGTGGAAAAATTATGGTAATTTGTACCAATCCAAAACATAAACAACGTCAAGGGTAAAAGGCTTTATTTTTAAGAATAAATTGTTTTTTAGTTTTTAAAAACTAAAAATTCAATTTATTACTTATAAGATTTTGAATTTAAAAAAACATTTAAGGATGTTTATTTTATTTTTTAAAATATTTTTAGTTAGTAAAAACTCTTTTTATGGCAAAACAATCAACTAAAACAGCAACAACTCCAAAAAAAACAAAGAGAAAAGTACCGAAAGGTGTTGTTCACATTCAAGCAACTTTTAATAACACGATTATTACCGTAAGTACATTAAAAGGTGAAGTTTTTGCTTGGAGTTCTGCAGGAGCTTGTGGTTTTCGTGGAGCAAGAAAAAGTACTCCGTTTGCAGCAAAAACTGCTGCAGAAACAGCAGCGAAAAAATCTATTGAACAAGGAATGAAAGAAGCGCAAGTTTTTGTAAAAGGTCCGGGTTCAGGTCGTGAAACAGCGATTCGGGGGTTACAAGAAGCTGGCTTACAAGTTACTTTAATTCGTGATGTTACAGCTATTCCACATAATGGTTGTCGTCCTCCTAAAAAACGAAGAATTTAATTTTTTTTGATATTTCGGTATAAATAAATTTTTTTTTCAAAAAAAAAATTTAGAAAAATTGGTAGACTTCAAAAATATCGAAATATCAGAAAACTTTTAAAAATATTATAATTTAATAAATACTTTAACTATGAATAGTCAATTTTTTGTTTCTTGTCTAGAATCAAGAATGGAAGACGAAACAAATTGGTATAGTCGTTTCGAGCTGGGCCCTTTTCTTCAAGGACAGGCTTTAACAGTAGCAAATTCTTTACGTCGTACTTTATTAGCACAACAAAAAGGAATTTTTTTAATTGCAGTAGAAATTGAAGGCGCAGTTCATGAATATTCAAGATTAGAAGCAGTAAAAGAATCGATTCTTGACATTTTATTAAATTTACGTCAAATTTCATTTATTGTAAAAGACGAAAATGATTTTCCTGACAAGCAAGAAACATTACTCGGGTATTTTGATATTCAAGGTCCTGGTGTAGTGAAAGCTAGTGATTTAAAACTTCCTAAAAATATCGAATGTATTAATCCAAACCATTGTATTGCAACTTTAACAAGAAATGTCTCTTTTCAAGGTCGTTTCTTAATTCTTTTAAATTCAAATTTTAATTTTAAAGCGAATTCGATAGGTGATCCATTAACTTTTTCACCAGAATTATTTCGTCAAGAAATAAATGGAAAATTACCAAATACAAATTGGTTATATATTAACCCTAGTTTTTCGCCTATTCAACGAGTAAATTATGTAGTCCAAGCAAATAGTAATATTTTACTTGATAAAGAAATTATTATCTTGGAACTTTGGACGAATGGAACGATTCATCCAAAAAAAGCTATTCAAAAGTCTTGTTTTGAATTAGCTCAATTATTTTCAGGTCTTTCCGTTTTTAATGAAGATTCGTTAAAAATTTCTTCTATTTTAAATCGTTTTAAATCAATAAAGACTGAAATAACTGAAGAAAAGGGAACTTTCCGTGAATTAAAAGAAAAAATTGTTTTTAGTTCTGGACAAAATGAAAATAATTTTCAAGAAAAGTTTGTAGATAGAGTCTCAAGTATTTTAGATTTAGATATTGCCAATTTAAATTTATCGTTACAACTTTATTTAACCTTAAAAAAATTAAATATTCAAAATATTGGAAATTTAATTCAATATAAAAAAGAAGAATTAAAACATGTAAGTAATTTTTCTTCTGATAATATTACCCAAGTTGAAAATTCATTAAAAATTTTTGGGCTAGCCTTAAATTAATTTTTTTTAAAAAAAAAATTAGTATATACTAGCGATTTTTTTTATTTCATGGTAAGATGAGATCAATGATTTTCAATATTTAGAAAAATTAAAATAAATTCAGTATAATTTAGAAAATCGATAGGAGGAAAATATTTTGAAAACAACAGGTCGTCGAAAAACAGCAATCGCCCAAGCAACTTTTCAAGCAGGATCTGGTAATTTTACAATTAATGGAAAAACACTTCAAGATTACTTAGGTGGTCGCTCTGATTTATTATTAATTGTTCAATCACCATTAAAAGTTTTAGAATTACAAACGAATTATGATACTGTAATTAGTGTTGAAGGTGGCGGATTAACTGGGCAAGCGGAAGCTATTCGTTTAGCGTTAGCTCGTGGTTTATGTAATTTAGATGCTACGTATCGACCTTTATTAAAATTACAAGGTTTTCTTACTCGTGATGCACGTGAAAAAGAAAGACGTAAGTATGGTTTAAAGAAAGCACGGAAAGCTCCACAATTCTCAAAACGTTAATAATTTTTTTATTCATAGTTTTATTATTATTATTAATAAAAAATAAATTAAAATTTAACTTTGTTTTCTACTTAATTTCTTTAATTAAGTAGTTTCTTTACGAATTAATTAAAAAAGGAATTTTTTATGTCAGCAAATACTAACGAAATTTTAGAGAAATTAAAAACATTAACTTTATTAGAAGCCGCTGAATTAGTTTCTCAAATCGAAGAAGCTTTTGGTGTAGATGCTTCAGCACCTGTTGGTGGTGGAATGGTTATGATGGCTCAAGGAGGTGCGGCTACTGGCGGTGCTGCTGCAGTAGAAGAAAAAACTACATTTGATGTTATTTTAGAAACAGTAGCGGAAGATAAACGTGTAGCGGTTCTTAAAGTAATTCGTAGCTTAACTAGCTTAGGATTAAAAGAAGCAAAAGATTTTACAAGTTCTCTTCCAAAAGCTGTAAAAGAAGGGGTTTCTAAAGAAGAAGCGGATTCTGCTAAAAAAGAATTAGAAGAAGCTGGCGGAAAAGTAGTTATTAAATAATTAACTTTTTACTTTTTTATTCTATTTCCAATTCAAAAGGGAATAGAATAAAAGAGAAAAAATGAATTTAAACAATTTTTCAAAAAATAATAAAAAGTGTTGGAAAACTTATACGAAAAGTGGAAGGTACCCTTATACGAAAAGTGGAAGGTACCCTTATACGAAAAGTGGAAGGTACCCTTATACGAAAAGTGGAAGGTACCAATCTTTCTTTAGCATTGTTTTTGTTCTTTGATTCATTTGAAGTCTAAATCTAAAAATCTAGAAAAACTCTTCAAAACCTTTTTCAGTTAGATTAGTGAAGTTCTTTTTGATTGTTAAAATCTTTAAGAACTTAGGAGGTTTTAGAATCTTTGTTAATATTGGGTTTTTAAACCTTACCTTTTGCGGAGTCCATTTTTTTCATACAAACGGTAAATCCGACACGTTCACCGTGGTCCTTATCCCGATTGATTTTGAGTCTTCAAATTTTAACCTTTTTTTGAAAAACTTACAAATTGTTTTTTTTTAATTGTTTTTTTTTAATTCAGAAAGAGAATTTTTTTGTTTTCTCATTTTTAACTATTTATCTAGTACCAGAATTAAAAATATCGTCTGTTTTAATATTAATTATTATTTATTGTCGTTTTTTTTTATGCGTCTAAAAATAGACGCATAAAAATAGAAAATTCGATTAGAATAAACCTAAAGTTAATGAAATATCAATTGGAAGAGTTGCACCAATACCTAGCCAAATCGCCGCAAAAGTTCCAACAATAAAAACTGTTGTAGCTACAGGTCGGCGGAATGGATTTTGGAATTTGTTAATGCTTTCAATAAATGGCACGGTTAGTAATCCCACTGGAACTGCTGCCATTAAAAGAACTCCTAACAATTTGTTTGGAACTGTGCGAAGAATTTGGAAAACTGGGTAAAAATACCATTCAGGAAGAATTTCTAATGGAGTTGCGAATGGATTGGCAGGTTCACCATTTGCTGCTGGATCTAACACAGATAATCCAATAACACAAGCGAAAGTTCCAAAAATTACTACAGGGAACATATATAATAAATCATTCGGCCACGCTGGTTCACCGTAATAATTATGTCCCATACCTTTTGCTAATTTTGCACGTAAAATCGGATCAGATAAATCCGGTTTTTTAATAACAGCCATAATAATCTCCTTTGAAAATAAATTTTTTAAACTAATACAATTTTAAATTATTACTAAATTATATAAAGGTTTCTTTAAAACAGAATAGTAATAGTTATAGAAGTTCTAAAAGCAAAAACTTAAAAAGCTGATTCAAAAAATTGAATAACTTTCGTTGGATCAAGCTTATAGAGGTCCTGAAAGCTTACAGAGGTCCTGAAATACCTTGTTTACGAATCATTAAGAAATGCATTAACATGAATACTGCTGTTAATAAAGGTAAAACAAATGTGTGTAAACTATAGAAACGAGTTAATGTCGATTGGCCTACACCTACGCCACCACGTAAAATTTCTACTAACGGACCCCCAATTACAGGGATTGCATCTGGAACACCCGTTACAATTTTAACAGCCCAGTAACCAATTTGGTCCCATGGAAGTGAATATCCAGTAACCCCAAATGAAACTGTACAAACAGATTAGAGTCGAGCGCGACCTTACGGTCTTACCCTCTCCTACAGAACCGTGCATGCGCCTTTCAACGCACACGGCTCCTTGAATATTGCTCCCCTGACAGATAGGAGTTCGAAATTAAAAGTTTTCACTTAGAAAGGGAGTCGAACCCATGGCGTGTAACCCATGAATTCGATGATGACAGAAAGAGTGTACGAGCTGTAGGTTTTGAAAAGTGTCTTTTCCACCTAAGCTTAATGGTACAACATGATGCTCATGAAGAAGTTCACCCTCTTGAAATAGACTGTTACAGAAGGCACACTTTCCGTTTTGGGAACGGAGAAGTTTTGCTTTTCTGGACGGAAGACCAGAGAATCTTTGTAATCTCTTTGTCCAGTAGATAATGTTTCCGTCAAATGGGCTTGCGTCTCCTTTCACCTTGACATATTTGTCAATGCTTACAGGGACATCAATATGGTTTGCTAAAATAAGAGGGGATCCCTGTTTATTCGTAGAAAACACCCATTTTCTTGTACCAATTGGATGCCAGAAGCGCAATAATGACGACTTCACACTACCAGTAATACGAGTTGACCATCTTCTGATTTTAATATATGTTAGATAGTCTAGCTTTCGGAAGATTTGGTAACCTTCGTGAGCACTCGATGTACTAAAATAGCGACTCCAACCTCGAATTACGAGGTTAAGTTCTCGGATTAATTCCGATTGGGTATTGCCTTTTGTTTTAATCAATTTCGAAATATTTACTAAATGTCGTTTGATTGATTCATTGGACGGAACGATCACAGTTCGGTACCCTAGCGATACACCTAGATTCTTGTACGAACGTCGGGATGCTGGATAATGTTGAATGTGAAAGCCAAGAAAGTTGAATCCCGCTTTTTGATCTTCACTTAAAGTTGGATCTAGAGTATGTGCAATTCGAGTTTTCGAATCCTTGAACTCTAAGCCCATTTCTTTTAACCAAAATTCGATAGTGCTTTTTACTACCAAAAGCACCGTTTTGTCTTCGTGCATGACAACAAAGTCGTCAGCATATCGAATAATATTTAAGGATCTTTCACGTTCTGAAGGTTTCATGAAGCCGCCACCTTTCCAGCGCATTGTAGAATATTTACGCATTTCTTCTTTAATTACGGTTTCTAAACCGTGGAAAGCTACATTTGCTAGTAAAGGGGAGATTAATCCTCCTTGTGGTGTGCCGCGTTGTGTTTCTTCAAAAATTCCAGAGGTTAGAGTACCTGATTTTAACCAGGCTCTAACTTGATTACGGAGTTTTCCTTGAATACCTAGCTTCTTTAAAAGAGCTTCGTGATCGATGCGATCAAAACATTTCGCGATATCAGCATCGAGAACGTATTTCGACTTTTTATCCAGACAAATTTTAATTTGTTTGATTGCATCTCGTGTTGATCTACCCGGTCTAAAACCGTATGAATTCGGTTCAAAGCGTCCTTCCCATTCTGGCTCAAGAGCCATTTTAACTAGAGCTTGAAGAGCTCTATCGTAAATGGTTGGAATACCTAGAGGACGTTTTTCCATGCTTCCTGGTTTCGGAATCCAGACTCTGCGAACGGGTTGACATTTCCCGGTCACTTTTAACTTACGTGCAAGTTCGATTCTTGCAGTAGGGGTTAAACTCTTGATACCATCTACTCCAGCAGTCTTCTTTCCAAGATTATCCTGTGTAACTGTTCGCACTGCGATCAGTTTTGCGGATAATGAGTTTAGCAGTAGATGCTGCCATTTACGTACTCTTTTTAAGTCCCCTTCTTTCGAGGCAGTAAAGATGTATCTTTGTAACTTAGAGACATGTTGGTTCGTTTCCTTCCAATGGATGTCTTCCCATACCAAGCTTAATTCCGTGGAATCATTCTTATTGGTCTTATTCATTAAGCGATACCTCTTTATGTGCAATATTCACGATCTACGTCTGCTAGCTGAAGAATTCAGCAGATTTCCACTGTATGAGCCCAGCGAAATCTTATATCCTGGACATTACTCCTTCCCTTTTCCGGCAATTCTTGTCATTTCAAGTTAGGCATTTGCTTCTTAGACCATCTCTTTTAACAATAACATTCGATGGTTTCTTACTTTTGAGGGAATGAGTTGCATTCTTATCAAAAGAGATATTGTTAAATTTTTTCGTTCCTTATTTTCATATTAATCATTTAGGATGCATTTCTACGCCGAGAACAGGTAACGCAACAATCGATTTATGGAGATCAATTGTCCCTATATGTTCTAATCCTATATTCAGGATACAGCCGTTCCATTTCTGGGAGCCTATAACCGCTGCTAGTGTTTAACGACGCTTCAACCAATGCTTTACTTTCGTTATCCATATGATCCTGCTCACAACCGTGTTGTTTTGGCTATTCAAACACTAATTGCTTTCACCCCTGCTTTTCCTTTCTTGACGACCAATCGCAATTGGTAGGGAGCGTCCTATCACTTTTCAGGTAGGACTACTGTGTGCTTTCAAACTTGCGTTGAGTTGGAGGGACTTTCCGACATTTATTAGGTATCACCCTCATGAAAATAAAGTTCTTACTTGTTTCCTATCAGATATTTCAATCTGATTTTTTACTAACGAATCGCACCCATAATAACACCCGTCACCCAAGTTAATTCACGTGGGCGTTTGAATCCACCTGTTAAGTAAACACGGCAAACATGTAAGATCATCATAAGAACCATCATACTTGCTGACCAACGGTGAATTGAACGAATAAGCCAACCAAAGTTAACTTCTGTCATAATATATTCAACTGAAGCAAATGCTTCAGCTACAGTCGGACGATAATAAAACGTCATCGCAAAACCAGTAGCTACTTGTACTAAGAAACAAGTAAAAGTAATTCCACCAATACAGTAAAAAATGTTTACATGTGGTGGTACATATTTGCTGCCGATATCGTCAGCAATAGCTTGAATTTCTAATCGTTCTTGGAACCAATCATAAACTTTACCCATAATATTTATCGAGTGATTGGGATATAATTATACTCACAATAAGGCTAACGAAAAAACGATTCTATTATTTTTTTCTCTAGAAATTTTTTACTTCTAGAGAAAAACTTCATTATTTTGCTAAGCTGTTCCAGCTCATAGTTACATCATCTAAAATTACAGATGAATTGTAAATTTCAAGAATAATTACTAAGAAAACAGCAAATAAAGCCATAAAAATAGCCATTACTGGAGTAGTTCCCCAGCCTGGAGCTACTTTCCCGTATTCTGAGTTTAATGGTTTTAATAAAGTTCCTAATGTAGTAACCATTCCACCATCCATTTCTTCTTGCTTATTTTTTGCAAGAGATTTTGAAGTTGCCATAAGTTTCTCCTTAAATTTTCTAAAGAAAGCTTTTTTATTTCTTTAATATAAGTTAAAATGTTAAATTGATAGTCATTTTTGTTTAAACAAAAAAATGATAATTCAAAACAATCAAAATATTAATAAATTTTTTCTTCGTTGTCCTCTTTTTTATAGCGGTTTCTTAAAAATCTTATTAATTGTTTGATATGGAAAGTCCTGCTTTCTTTTTTACTATTTTTCTTTGGTGTTTTCTTTTAAGTGTAACAGCTTATTCAATTTATTTAGGTTTTGGTCCACCTTCAAAAAATTTAAGAGATCCATTTGAAGAACATGAAGATTAAATGTTCTTAATTTTTCTAAGTTTCTTTAAGAAACTTAGAAGAATGAAACGAAAAAATTACAATCTTAAAAAAACTGTAGAAAAGTTATTTATAATAGAAAAGTCTAAAAAGTTAACAAAAAATTTTATTAATTTTTTAAGCAAAACGCCACATAAACCTAATTTAATTATTACTCTTTAATACGTGGTGGGTCACGGAAAAAGATAGCAAAGAAAATAATACCTAAAGTTCCTACAAGTAAGAAAGTATATACTAAAGCTTCCATATTTAAATATTTGGTAAACTACTATAATTTTTTTTTCTAAATTTAACGTTTGAAGTTTTTTAAAGTACTTTGATACTTTAAAAAACTTCAAAATCAAAACTTATTTAATGATTTATTAAACTGATTGACGACGAGTACTTGTATCACCAAGTTTTTGGAATGCACCGAATTCTACTTGATCGTCTAAATCTGGATCGATACCAGCGAAAACGTCACGGAAAATTGTACGAGCACCATGCCAAATGTGGCCAAAGAAAAATAATAGACCAAAACATAAGTGACCAAAGGTAAACCAACCACGAGGGCTGCTACGAAATACACCATCAGATTGTAAAGTTGCACGATCAAATTCGAAAACTTCACCTAATTGTGCACGACGAGCGTATTTTTTAACTGTTGCAGGATCATTAAAAGTAACGCCATCTAGTTCACCGCCAAAGAATGTTACAGATACGCCAACTTGTTCAATACTATACTTAGATTCAGCACGACGGAATGGGACATCAGCACGAACAACGCCATCTTTATCAAGTAAAATTACAGGGAAAGTTTCAAAGAAGGTAGGCATACGGCGTACGAATAATTCGTTTCCTTCTTTATCTTTAAAAGAAGCATGACCTAACCAACCTACAGCAATCCCATCACCACTGTTCATAGCGCCTGTACGGAAAAGACCACCTTTTGCAGGGTTATTTCCAATATAATCGTAAAAAGCTAATTTTTCTGGAATTTGTGACCAAGCAGCTGATAATGAGTTACCATCAGCTAAATTACTTTGAACACGTTTATCAATTTCTTGTTGGAAGAAACCTAAATCCCATTGGTAACGGGTTGGACCGTATAATTCAATTGGAGTAGCTGCAGAACCATACCACATAGTTCCAGCAACAACGAATGCTGACCAAAAAACTGCTGCGATACTACTTGAAAGAACGGTTTCAATGTTTCCCATACGTAATGCATTGTAAAGTCTTTGCGGTGGACGTACGCAAAGGTGGAAAAGCCCAGCTAAAATACCAAGAATCCCTGCCGCAATATGATGCGCAGGAATACCGCCTGGGTTATATGGATCAAAACCATCTGAACCCCATGAAGGAGCTACTGGTTGAACACTTCCAGTTAAACCATATGGATCAGATACCCAAATCCCTGGGCCAAACAGACCTGTTACGTGAAAAGCACCAAATCCGAAACAAAGAACACCTGATAAGAATAAGTGAATCCCAAAAATTTTTGGTAAATCTAGTGCAGGGTTTCCAGTTCTAGGGTCACGGAATAATTCTAAATCCCAGTAAACCCAATGCCAAATCGAGGCTAAAATTAATAAACCAGATAAAAGGATATGTGAAACACCAACACCTTCATAACTCCAAACACCCGGGTTTGTTGCAGTTTCACCGCTAATGCTCCAACCACCCCAAGATTGAGTGATTCCTAAACGAGTCATAAACGGAAGAACGAACATCCCTTGTCTCCACATTGGATTTAATACTGGATCTGAAGGATCAAAAACAGCTAATTCGTAAAATGCCATTGAACCTGCCCAACCCGCTACTAATGCTGTGTGCATTAAGTGAACAGAAATTAAGCGACCCGGATCATTTAAAACTACAGTATGAACGCGATACCAAGGTAATCCCATAAATTTTTTTTAAACAATTGTTTTCATTATTTCTTTCTTTTTATAAATTATTATAACATATATTTTTTTTAAAAAATCTTTTTTCTTAATATTTTCAAAAAAATTAATCAAAAGATCTTTTTTCCTTATCTCGTATATGTTATTCTAGATAGAAATAGAAAAATTATTTTACAATCATTCAATCAAGGAGTTTTTTATGCCAATTGGAGTACCAAAAGTTCCATTTCGTATGCCTGGGGAATCTGCTGCACAATGGGTCGATTTATATAATCGCATGTATAGGGAACGAGTTTTATTTTTTTGCCAAGAATTAGATGATGAATTTGCAAATCAATTAATTGGTATTATGCTTTATTTAAATGCTGAAGATGCGAATAAAGGATTATATATTTATATTAATTCTCCTGGTGGCTCTGTTACTTGTGGGATTGCTGTTTATGACACTATGAATTATATCAAATGTGGGGTGACTACAATTTGTGTAGGAACAGCTGCTTCAATGGCGTCGTTTGTATTAGCTGGGGGAGATAAAGGAAAACGAATTGCATTGCCGCATGCTAGAATTATGATTCACCAACCAGAAGGTGGGAGTCAAGGTCAAGCTTCCGAAGTTTTATCCGAATCAGAAGAAGTAATGAGAATTCGCCGACAAGTAGGACGAATTTATGCCGAGCGTACTGGTCAACAATTAAACCGAATTTCGCGTGATATGGACCGTGATCAGTTTATGTCAGCAAAAGAAGCAAAAGATTATGGTTTAATTGATCAAGTTGCTGTGGATCAAAAAACCTCATAAAAGTTGTAATCTTTAAAAAAAGTTATTTACAATTTGTTTTTTTTTTTAACGATTTATCTTAGAACTTAAGCCTATAATTCCGTAACTTAATTAACTTTACCATGTCAGGCATGATAATGAGCAGCATAAAAGATTATTTTAAGTAGCCGGTTGTTATGGGTGAAAGGAAAAAAATGTATCCTTTCAGTTATCTAAATAAAAAAAATAAATAAAAAAAAATAAATTCATTTAAGTTTCAAACTTTCATAGGCGGCACCCAGATTTGAACTGGGGGTAGAGGATTTGCAATCCACGGCCTTACCACTTGGCTATGCCACCATTTACTAAAATCTTTTAGTAAAATAATATTATTTTACATTAACTTTTTTTAAAAAGCTATCTTAAATTTTTTTTTTACACATTATTTGTCCTATGAGTTTTAATAATATTTCAAAAATGTTAACTCCTGATTTTCTTGAAATTCAAAGAATAAGTTTTTTAAGATTTTTGGAATCAGGGATTATTCAGGAGATTAAGAGACGGAATCCTCTTCAAAATTCAACGAAAGAATATGAAATTTTTTTTTATCCTGAATCATATCAATTAGAAATTCCAGAAATTTCGGCAAAAGATGCAATTGTTCAAGGAAAGAGTTATGCCTCTCGACTTTTTTTACCAGTCCAATTAATTAATCACCGAACAGGCTCCGTTCGATTTCAATGGATTATTTTAGGAACCTTCCCATTAATGACCAAACGTGGTCATTTTATTATCAATGGTTGTCCGCGAGTAATTATTAATCAATTAATTCGAAGTCCAGGTGTTTATTTTCTCAAACGTTTTGATTCTCAACAAAAGGAAATTTTTTACGCGGATTTTATTTGTGAACGAGGTGCATGGCTTCGGATTGAAATGGATTCAGAAGAACGAATTTGGGCTCGTCTAAAACGAACGCCAAAAATTCCTGTTTTAATTTTACTCCAATCATTTGGAATTTCATTAGAAAAAATCTTTTCTTCCTCAACAGATCCAGAAATTTTGGCTAATTCATTATTACCTTATCGGAAGAAAAAAAGTAAATTGAAAAAAAGTAAACCCAAAGTTTTGGTAAAAAAAAGAAATATTCAAAACCCACTGATGTTAATTAAACGACACCCGTTTTCTCAGCAAAGTGCTTTGAAATTATTAGCTGCTTTAATTCAATTAAGAACTCAAAAAGAAATTGTTCTAAATGCCGAACTAGGGAAAAAATTTTTAATGAAAAAATTTGGAAATTCACGAAGTTATGATTTAGGTGTGATTGGTCGGATTCGATTAAATCAAAAACTTGGAGGAAACATTCCTCTTTCTTATCGACAATTAACTGGGGATGATATTTCTCATGCTGTAAATTATTTAATGTTAGTAGCAACAGGTGTTTATTCAGTAGATGATATTGATCATTTACAAAATCGACGTGTTCGAACAAGTGCAGAATTGTTACAAACTCAACTTGGAGTGGGTCTTCTTCGTTTAGAAAAAATGTTTCGTGATCGTTCAACTTTTCTTTTTCAAACTTTTCACGAAAATCACGCAATTTCGAAAGATATTCGTTCATTAATGAGCACAAAACCAGTCAATGGTGCTTTCAAGGAATTTTTCGGCTCAAGTCCCTTATCACAATTTTTAGATCAGACAAATCCCCTAGCAGAATTAACACATAAACGACGTTTAAGTTCTTTAGGTCCGGGTGGGGTGAGCCGAGAAACTGCAGGAATGGCTGTTCGAGGAATTCATCCAAGTCATTATGGTCGCATTTGTCCAATTGAAACTCCGGAAGGTCAAAATGCTGGATTAGTAAATTCATTAACAGTTTATTCAACGATCGATAAAAATGGTTTTATTCAAACCCCATTTTACAGTCTTTCGGAAGGGCAAATTCAACATGAAAAAAATTTAACTTACTTATCTTCACAAGATGAACTTTTAAAAACAATTGTTCCAGGGGACATTTATTTTAATTCTTTGGGGTTTGTAGAAGATGAGAAACTCCCAAGTCGTAAAAATCAAGAATTTGCTCGTGAAAAACGTTCAAAACTTGATTATATTGCTGTTTCTCCCTTACAAATGATTTCCGTTGCAACATCTTTAATTCCATTTTTAGAACATGATGATGCAAACCGCGCATTAATGGGTTCGAATATGCAGCGTCAAGCTGTTCCCACCATTAAAGCTGAACGACCAAGAATTGGAACCGGCTTAGAATCGAAAGTCGTTGTTGATGTGGGCCACGTTGTTCAAGCCCGTTGGAGTGGTTATGTTTCTTCGGTTACTTCGAACAAAATTATTATTGAGAGTTTTGTTCATAAAACTGATTATTTTTATTCAACTCCTTCGATTACAATTAGTGAGTCAGAATCTTCAACAAAAACGTTTTCAACATCTTTTCTTTCAAAATTAGAAAAATCACCAAATGTTTTTAAAAAAATTAATTATCATTTAGAAAATTATCAACCTTCCAATCAATCAACGTGTTTTGTTCAAAAACCAATAATTAAAGAAGGTGATTGGATAGAGGCTGGTGATATTATTGCGGATGGTTCTTCAAGTCAAGCTGGGGAATTAGCGTTAGGTCATAATATTTTAGTTGCTTATATGCCATGGCAAGGTTTTAATTTCGAAGATGCCATTTTAATCAGTGAACGTTTAGTTCGAGAAGATTTATATACTTCGATCCATATTGAAAAATATGAAGTTGAAATTCGTGAAACAAAGTTTGGCTTAGAGAAAATAACAAGCAAAATTCCAGAGGTAGGGAAAAAAGAATTAAAAAATTTAGATTCACATGGGATTGTTAACATCGGTACTTGGATTAAAGGAGGTGATATTTTAGTAGGGAAAGTAACCCCAATTCGTAAAAAACCATTATCTGCTCATGAACGTTTATTATACGACATTGTGGGGAAAGTAAATCCAACTGTTCGTGATTCTTCATTACGAGTTCCAAAAGGCACTCAAGCTCGCATTTTAGATCTTCAAATAACCTATTCAGAAGAAAAAAATCCAATGAAAGTTAAAATTTTAGTAGCTCAACGACGTAGAATTCAGGTTGGAGATAAAATGGCAGGTCGTCATGGGAATAAAGGTATTATTTCAAAGATTTTACCAGTTCAAGATATGCCATATTTACCAAATGGAACTCCAATGGATATTGTTTTAAATCCTTTAGGTGTTCCATCTCGAATGAACGTGGGGCAAGTTTATGAATGTTTATTAGGTTTAGCTGGCCGTTATTTAAATGAAAATTATCGAGTAATTCCATTTGATGAACTTTTCGGTTCTCAAACTTCGAGAAGTTTGACTTATTCAAAATTATACGAAAGTCGTTTAAAAACAGGTGAAGATTGGTTATTTAATCCAAATTGTCCTGGAAAAGTAAAATTATTTGATGGGAGAACTGGCGAGTGTTTTGATCAACCGATTACCGTTGGTGAAGCTTATATTTTAAAACTTGTTCATTTAGTTGATGATAAAATTCATGCTCGTTCAACCGGTCCTTATTCTTTTGTAACTCAACAACCTTTACGTGGTCGTTCAAAGCATGGGGGTCAACGTTTAGGTGAAATGGAAGTTTGGGCTGTTGAAGGATTTGGTGCTTCATATATTCTTCAAGAATTATTAACTGTCAAATCTGATGATGTGAAAGGTCGTCATAAAATTATGTATTCCATTTTAACAGGAAAACATATGAGCATGGGAACACCTGAATGTTTTAAAGTTCTTGTAAAAGAATTACAGTCCTTATGCCTTGATGTAGGTGTTTACGCAATTGATCATTTTGGAAAACGTCAACTTCGTGATTCGCTTGATTTATAATTTATATTTTTTAAAAACTCAGTTTGATCGTTTGAAACTGAGTTTTTCTTTTATTTTTATCATTTATTTTAAAGTCTATGTTGAATGAAACTAAAAAAAAATTTTTAATTCCCATTGAATCATTAAGACTAACGGTAACGTCCCCAGAACGAATTCGCCGGTGGGCCGAAAGAACATTGCCTTCGGGAAAAGTTGTTGGACAAGTATTAAACTCACAAACTTTAAATTATAAAACGCTTAAACCTGAGGTAGGCGGTTTATTTTGTGAAACAATTTTTGGACCTATTACTGATTTTCGATGTGCGTGTGGAAAAATTCCAATCAAAGATTTAAAATATTGTCCGGATTGTAATGTGGAATATACTTCCTCACGAATTCGTCGATATCGTTTAGGCTATATTTCTTTGGCATGTCCAGTCGCTCATGTTTGGTATTTTAAAGGAAGTCCTTGTTATATTGGCCATTTATTAGGTTTAAAAAAACGAAGCATTTCGGGCTTATTGTATTGTACACAAACATTAAATGGTGATTTAGAAGGGCGTTTTAATGTAGTCGATGTGGAAAGTAAAGTATTACCAAATCAATCAATTGAAAAAAATGAATCAATTGAAAAATTGTTTTTAAAATATCCAAACTCTAAAAAATTTACTTATTTATTTCCTTCGTATTGTCTTCGAACAACGTATATTTGGTCAGAACAAATTGATTTGCAACAATATACAGCCTATATTTCAGGAATTTTAGGAACTGAAGATTTTTTAATTCCAGCCTATCAAAATGTGTTAGAAATGAAGAAAGATTCTTTAAGAGAAATCCCTTGGACTGGTCCGGAGCCCACGAAAAAATTTTTAAATCAGCTTGATTTACCACGATTAGAATTTGTTCTGAAACGTTATTTACCCGTTTTACAAGAAGAAATTGATGTTTTAGAGCCCTCTTATACTTGTTTAGCAATCGAGCAATTACTTCATTTACGTTATTTATTAACCGCACGTGCTCGAATTTTAAGACGTCTTAAATTTGTTCGAAATTTTCGTCGCAGTAAAGCTCGTCCTGAGTGGATGTTATTAACTGTTGTTCCAGTATTGCCTCCAGATTTACGTCCGATTATCGAAATGGGGAAAAATCAAATCGCTGTTTCCGATTTAAACAAATTGTATCAAAAAGTATTATTTCGAAATCAACGTTTAATCAGACATAAGAGAATTGGATCTTCATTAAATAAATCGAATGAAATGCGTTATGCGCAAAGATTATTGCAAGAATCTGTAGATGCTTTACTTGAAAATGGTAGAGGTGGTGCTGATCCAATAACTGCACCAAATGGAAGACCATTAAAATCTTTGTCAGATATGTTAAAAGGAAAAAAGGGTCGTTTTCGACAAAATCTTTTAGGGAAACGAGTAGATTATTCTGGACGTTCAGTTATTGTTGTAGGTCCAAATCTTCAATTACATGAATGTGGTTTACCACAGGAAATGGCTCTGGAATTATTTCAACCTTTTTTAATTCGACGTTTAATTAGAACAAAAATTGTTCGAACAGTTTTAGGTGCAAAAAAACTAATTTCTAGTCATGATCCTATAATTTGGCAAACTCTTCAAAATGTTGTTGAAAATCATCCTATTTTATTAAATCGCGCACCAACCCTTCACCGTTTAGGTATTCAAGCTTTTTTACCCAAACTAATTACAGGACGTGCCATTCTTTTACATCCATTAGTTTGTTCTGCTTTTAATGCGGATTTTGATGGCGATCAAATGGCTGTCCATGTGCCATTATCATTACAAGCTCGTGCAGAAGCTTTGAAACTAATGTGGTCACGTAATAATTTATTATCGCCTGCTACTGGTCAACCAATTTTAGGCCCAAGCCAAGATATGGTTTTAGGTTGTTATTATTTAACAACAGAAAATCAGAAAAATTTAAAATTAGCTGATAAATATTATTACTCTTTTAATGAAATTTTAGCAGATTATGAAAAAAATTTTTTACATATTCATAATTATGTTTGGCTTAAATGGCATTATCGTTTTGAATTTGATGAAAATAATTCCAATGTTTTAGAAACCCGAGTTGATTTAGAAGGGCATACTCATTTTATTTTTTCAAATTTTTACCAAATTTACGATTCTTCAAAAACTTTAATTACTCAATATGTTCGAACAACTGTTGGAAAAGTTTTAATGCATAAATATTTAGAAAATACTTTTCAATTAAAGTAATTTTTGAGTCTTTTTATTTTCATAATTTATTTTCATAAATTTTAAATATGAATCAACATTCTTCTTTATTTTTTAATCGTTGCTTTGATAAAAATAAATTAAAAGGATTAATTTCTTGGAGTTTAAAAAATTATGGCGAAGCCGTTACTTTAGAATTAGTTGAAAAATTAAAAAACGTTGGTTTTTCATGGGCTACAAATGCCGGAATTTCATTAAGCATTGATGATTTAAAAATTCCTAAAGAAAAAAGTTTTTTATTATCCTCAGCTGAACAAATCTATGATAATACTGTAAAAGAATTTTCATCAGGAAATTTAACTACAGTAGAACGATTACAACAATTAATTGATACGTGGCACCGAACTAGTGAATTATTAAAACAAGAAGTAGTTCAAAATTTTCGTCGCTCAGATTCATTAAATCCAGTATATATGATGGCTTTTTCAGGTGCTCGAGGAAATATTTCTCAAGTTCGTCAGTTAGTCGGGATGAGAGGTCTTATGGCGGATCCACAAGGTCAAATTATCGATTTTCCAATTCGTAGTAATTTTCGAGAAGGCTTAACCTTAACTGAATATGTTATCTCGTGTTATGGCGCAAGAAAAGGTATTGTTGATACAGCTTTACGAACAGCAACTGCAGGTTATTTAACGCGTAGATTAGTTGATGTTGCACAACATGTAGTTGTAGCAAGTTATGATTGTGAAACAAATGAGGGTATTTTTTTAACTCCTTTAAAAGAATTTTCAAAAATTCTTTTAGGATTAAACGAAAGATTAATTGGTCGTGTTTTAGGTGAGGATTTAGAAAGTATTGGAACAAAAAATGAGTCCATTTCTCAATCTATGGCCTATAAAATCCATCAAAAATATGAAAAAGTTTTTGTTAGATCTCCGTTAACGTGTAAAGCTAGAACTGGAATTTGTCAACTTTGTTATGGCTGGAGTTTAGCTCATGGTGAATTAGTTTCAATCGGAGAAGCTGTTGGAATTATTGCTGCGCAATCGATCGGTGAGCCAGGAACGCAATTAACCATGAGAACTTTTCATACTGGGGGAGTATTTTCCGGTGAATTAATTGATCAAATTGAATCAGCAGTTTCAGGCATTGTAACTTTTTCTAATTTTTATAAGGGGACACTTGTTCGAACTTCATACGGAAAAATCGGTTTTTTAACTCGTCAAGCTGGATTCTTTTTTATCAATGAAAAAACAAAAATTGATTTTCCAGCTCAAACAATTTTATTTGTTCGGGAAGGTCAAAAAATTGAAGCCAATCAGATTGTTGGAGAATATGCTTCAACTTCAACTCATCAAGATCAAGGAATTCAAGCTACTCAACTAGTAACTGCTCCAAAACAAGGAGAAATTTTCTTTGAGGATGTTCTTTTTGACTATGATGAAAATGATGAAGATGATTTCGAATATAAAGCCTATCAATTAGGTTCATTTTGGATTTTATCAAGTCAATTAGAACCTAATTCTTTTAATTATTTATCTACTTTTTCATTTTCAAAAGGCGATTTGATTCAAAAAAATGCTTCATATTTAGCAATCACAGTTGTCAAAACTACTGATTTTGATTTATTTGTTTCATTGAGTAAAAAAACTTCAAAAGCACCCACTTTAAATATTAAATATCTAACGTTTTGTTCCGAAAAATTATTTTATTCAAAAGGAATTTACATAGCAGTCGTTGAATTTTTTCATTTAAACAAAAAAGTTTTTAATTCACATTTTTATCCTCTTTTAAACAATTTTCAAACCCTTTCGTTTTCTCTTATTAATTTTTCGTTAGCAGATAAAAAACAAAAAGAAACGTTTAAGCCAAAACAATCAAGTTTACTTTTTTCAACTGGAAAGAATCCTTTTTTAATTTCTCAAAACTTGCTTGTTTTATCGATTTTTAAGAAGCGTTATAAAGTTAAAAGTTTTGAAATTTTTAGAAAATTCAATTCAACTTTCCTTTTTTCTGGGGAGTGCAAAAAATCAACGATTTTAAAAGTTAAAAAAGGAAATTATCCTTTTCAAAGTCGAAAAACAAAAAATCAAGAAAAAGTTGAAAATTCAGCATTCCTGAAAAAATTTTATAGTAGCTCGATTGCTCTTTTCGGCGCAAAATTTCAAAAAATTAAGAATTCTTGGAATTTTAAAATTCTAAAGTTTTCTTACTTAAATTTATTTAACTTTAAAGAAAAAATTGATGCACAATTCTTTGTTTTATCGTTTTCTCTAACGAATACCAATTGTCTTTCTTTTAAAGATAATTTTTTCAATTTAAAGAAATATTATTTATCAAACACTTTTTTAAAATTTTCTGAAAATTATTTCTTTTCATTATTTTTTAAAAAAGAAAATCCATTAGAATCCAATTTTTATTTTTTAGTAAATAATGAAAAGAAAAATGTTTTAGCTTCATTTTCATTTAGTAAAAAGATTGTTTATTTTCCATTTTTTGGAAATACTGTATTTTTTAATTCGGGTTTATCAAAAACTAAAATTTTTAATAAACAAATTGTTGATGCAACACTTTTTAAAAGTACTGAATTAACTTTTGTTTTCAAAGAAATTTTAGTGAACCAAAAATTAAAAGGTTTTTTTACTTTTCAATCGAATAAAGATTTATTATGGGGAATAAGCCCCTATTCAGCAATTCAAACAATTTCGTTAGTAGGCTCGGAAAAAATTCTTCTTCCGAAATTAGCAAGGACGGAAAAGGAAGATATTTATCAATGGCGTCAAATTTCAAATAAACTTATTAATGAGAATTTTATTTTAGGGAAAATCGAGAAAAAATTAACTGAAAAAACAGAAATTTTAAAAGTCATAAAACCTAAAAATATCGATCAGTTCTTATTTCTTACAAAAAGTGATTTGACTGGTCTTTCGATTCAATCAAATTTTACAAAGAATCAAATGGAACTTGGGGCTTTAATTCGTCCGGGTGAGCAGATTGGTGAAAATTTTTCTTTCCCATTTTCGGGTCAAATTCTTGCAATTAAAAAAAATAAAATTTTAATTCGAAAAGCATTTCCTATTTTATTTTCTTCGAAAGCGATTTTTCATGTTTTTCCTGGTGATTTTATTGAACAAGGGCTTCCATTAATGACTTTATCTTATAAACGACTAACTACTGGCGATATTGTTCAAGGGATTCCCAGAATTGAACAATTATTTGAAGCTCGTCAAACGACAACCGCTTTACATGATCAATTATATGAATTATTTGAAACATATAGAACACGAATGAAATTAGAAAAAGCTGTTCGTAAAAGTTTTCAAACAATTCAAAGAATTTTAATCGATAATATTCAAAGAGTTTATCAAACTCAAGGTGTTACTATTTCTGATAAACATTTAGAAGTTATTGTTCGTCAAATGACATCAACCGTTCGAATTTTAGATGGGGGAAGAACACAATTATTAAGGGGTGAATTAAAATCTATTGATTGGATAGAAAAAATTAATGCTGGAATTGATATTCAAAAAGCTGAATATGAACCTGTTTTATTAGGAATAACTAAAGCCTCATTAGAAACAGAAAGTTTCATTTCAGCAGCAAGCTTCCAAGAAACAACAAAAATATTAAGTCGAGCTGCAATTGAAGGAAGAACCGATTATTTACGTGGATTAAAAGAAAATGTTATTTTAGGTGATCGGATTCCCGCAGGTACCAGTGCTCCTTTAATTAATTATTTAACAAAATTTTCTTCTGATGTAGGCGTTTCGTCGACTTCTTCTTTTCTTTCATAGGGTTCACATCAAAACTTGCCAATGTAGAAATAATCGTTTATTATAAAGATAGAGCGAAAAATGAAAAAATTTTTAAAGAATTTTTTTAATTTTAAACTGTGAGTGATAACCAAAATTTGAAATTCTTTAGTAAAAAAAATTTATGCAATTAACCTTAGAACAAATGGTAAAAGCCGGAATGCATTTCGGGCATCAAGCACGAAAATGGAATCCGAAAATGGCTCCTTATATTTATGGGGAACGAAATGGTATTCATTTAATTGACTTAGTTCAAACATTTACCAAATTAAAAGAAGTTAAAATTTTTTTAAAAGATCAAACTTCTGACGGAAAAACAGTTTTATTTGTTGGAACAAAAAATCAAGCAACGAAATTAGTTTCAAAAGCAGCTCTAGAATCAAATTCATTTTTTGTAAATCATCGTTGGTTAGGCGGAATGTTAACAAATTGGAAAACTATTCGTGCTTCATTAACTAAGTTAGATAAATTAGAACAATTAGAAGTAACTGGTGCATTAAACAATTTTCCTAAAAAAGAAGCTGCCAATTTAAGAAAACTAAAAGAACGTTTAACACGTTATTTAGGTGGTTTAAAAGGAATGACCAAAATTCCTGATATTGTTGTAATTATTGGTCAACCCGACGAAATTACAGCAGTTTATGAATGTAACCGTTTAGGGATTCGTAGCGTTACAATTTTAGATACTGATTGTGATCCAAGTTTAGCTGATTTATTTATTCCAGCTAACGACGATTCAGTAGGATCAATTCAATTTTTATTAGAAGAGCTAGTTTCATCAATTAATGAAGGAAAAACTCAATTTATTGAAAAAGGTGGAAATAATCAGAAAAAAGGGCTGAAACGTAGAAGTACAGGACGAACTCCTGTAGCTCCTAAACGTTTATCAAAACGTCTTCCAGGTTCAATTGAAGCAACCTCTCCACGTACTAAAAAAGTAGAACCAGCTGGATAAGTATCTTTTTTAAGTTTTTCTTTTGAATAAAAAATTTGTTATTATTTTTTGTTGATCACTAATTTAAATTTTTGATTAATTTTTTTGGTTGTTACAAAAATTTTTGAAAAAAAAATATTTGTTTAATTACTATGTTTCAAAATATTTTTGATTTAGCAGAATTATCTGTAGGTCAGCATTTTTATTGGGAAATCGCGGGCTATCAAGTTCATGGTCAAGTTTTAATGACTACATGGGTAGTATTAACTCTTATTGCAATTTTATCATTTAGCGGAAATAAAAATTTAAAAGATACTCCGGATGGAATGCAAAATGTTACTGAATATATTACTGAATTTGTTCGTGATATTGCGAAAACTCAAATTGGTGAACATGATTATTTAGCTTGGGTTCCATTTTTAGGTACTATTTTCTTATTTATTTTTGTTTCTAATTGGTCTGGTGCGTTAATTCCGTGGCGTTTAATTGAAATTCCAAATGGTGAATTAGCTGCTCCAACAAATGACATTAATACTACAGTAGCATTAGCGTTATTAACTTCAATGGCGTATTTTTATGCGGGATTCAGCAAAAAAGGCTTAGGTTATTTTAAACGTTATATTTCACCTGCGGCATTTTTACTACCAATTAACGTACTAGAAGATTTTACAAAACCTTTATCTTTAAGTTTCCGATTATTTGGTAACATTTTAGCTGATGAACTTGTAGTAGGTGTATTAATTGCTTTAGTACCATTAGTTGTACCAATTCCATTAATGCTGTTAGGTTTATTTACTAGTGCGATCCAAGCATTAGTTTTTGCAACTCTTGCTGGTGCTTATATTGGTGAAGCTGTTGAAGAACATCATTAACTTTTATTTATTATTTGAATTTTTCGTTATTTATTAAATTTTTTCATCCTTACTTTTCAGCTATTTTTTTATTTTTAAGAATTTGTTTTTTTAGGATTTATTTTCTAGATGACTTAATTTTTTTGATTTGATACGATGTAGGTAATGATTATTTAAAATTTTTTAAAAATTTTAATTTGGTTGTTATGAAATAAAAAATATTTTTTGGAGGAAAATTTTATGAACCCATTAGTTGCTGCTGCGTCTGTTGTTGCTGCTGGATTAGCTGTTGGTTTAGCTGCTATTGGCCCTGGTATGGGTCAAGGTACTGCTGCTGGTTATGCTGTTGAAGGGATTGCTCGTCAACCTGAAGCTGAAGGTAAAATCCGCGGTGCGCTTTTATTAAGCTTCGCATTCATGGAATCTTTAACTATTTATGGTCTAGTTGTTGCTCTAGCTTTATTATTTGCTAATCCGTTCGCAGGTTAATAAATTTACTATCATTTTTAGTTTCTTTTGAAAAAGAAACTAAAAATGAAAGCAACCTTAAAATAAATATTTTAACTTTTTAAAAGAAAATTCTTTAACCAGCTTATGAATTTAATGTTCGATTTGTCTACTTTAACATTTGGACATGGATTTGGGATTAATACCAATATTTTAGAAACAAATGTTATCAATTTAGCTGTAGTTATTGGGGTTGTTGTGACTTTTGTAGGTGACGCTTTAAAATCTTTATTAGAGAATAGAAGAAATTCAATTCTAAATAATTTAAAAGAAGCAGATCAAAAAGCTTTTGAAGCTCAAGAGCGTTTAAATCAAGCGAAAGCTTCTTTAAACGAAGCTGTAAAAAAAGCGGAAGTTATTAAACAACAAAGTTTTGTAACTGCTGAACAAGAAAGTCAACAAGTTGTTCGTCAAACACAAGAAGAATTATTACGTCTAGAACAAACTAAACAAGATACAATTCAATTACAACGTCAACGAGCAATTCAACAATTATCTCAACAAGTAATTAACCTTGCGTTATCGCAAGTAAAAACCAAATTAAGCAAACGTTTAGACGTTTCATTCCACAATTCTGTAAATCAATTTCATATCGTTTTGTTAACAAATTATAAGGCTTAGAAAACCATGGTAAAAATTAGACCTGATGAAATTAGTAGCATTATTCGCCAACAAATCGAGCAATATAATCAAGAAGTAAAAGTAGTAAACGTTGGAACGGTATTCCAAGTTGGTGATGGTATTGCTCGTATTTACGGCCTTGAAAAAGTAATGGCGGGTGAATTATTAGAGTTTGAAGATGGCACTGTTGGTATCGCTTTAAACTTAGAAGCTAAAAACGTTGGTGCAGTATTAATGGGTGAAGGACGTAGTGTTCGTGAAGGAAGTTCTGTTCGTGCTACTGGCAAAATTGCTCAAGTACCTGTTGGTGATGCGTTTTTAGGTCGTATTGTAAATGCTTTAGCTGTACCTATTGACGGGAAAGGTGAAATTGCTTCAAAAGGTAGCCGTTTAATTGAATCAAATGCTCCTGGTATTATTTCTCGTCGTTCAGTTCACGAACCACTTCAAACTGGTTTAGTATCAATTGATGCTATGATCCCTATTGGTCGTGGTCAGCGTGAGCTTATCATTGGCGACCGTCAAACAGGTAAAACTGCTGTAGCTGTTGATACGATTTTAAACCAAAAAGGTAAAAACGTTGTATGTGTTTATGTGGCAATTGGTCAAAAAGCATCTTCTATTGCACAAGTAGTAAATACATTACAAGAACGTGGTGCTATGGATTATACAATTATTGTAGCAGCAACTGCTGATAGTCCAGCAACGTTACAATTCTTAGCTCCATATACAGGAGCTTCTTTAGCTGAATATTTCATGTATACAGGCCGTCACACTCTTGTAATTTATGACGATTTATCAAAACAAGCTCAAGCATACCGTGAGATGTCACTTCTTTTAAGAAGACCACCGGGACGTGAAGCATATCCAGGTGACGTATTCTATCTACACTCTCGTTTATTAGAACGTGCGGCAAAACTTAGTGATGCTTTAGGAAGTGGTAGTATGACTGCTTTACCTATCGTTGAAACTCAAGCGGGTGATGTTTCTGCGTATATTCCAACCAACGTAATTTCGATTACTGATGGTCAAATTTTCTTATCAGCAGATTTATTCAACTCTGGTTTACGTCCTGCAATTAACGTAGGTATTTCAGTATCTCGTGTAGGTTCTGCAGCACAAACCAAAGCTATGAAACAAGTAGCTGGTAAATTAAAATTAGAATTAGCACAATTCGCTGAGTTAGAAGCATTTTCTCAATTTGCTTCTGATTTAGACCAAGCTACTCAAAATCAATTAGCTCGTGGTCAGCGTCTTCGTGAATTATTAAAACAAGCCCAAGCTTCTCCATTATCTGTAGCTGAACAAGTTGCAACAATTTATGCGGGAACTAATGGTTATTTAGATCGATT